TATAGTGTTAGAATAGACTCTTTAGATAGTAATCTCTAAGACACTTAGATAGATACATACAAAAACTTATGAATGGATACGATAATTTGATAATATAATTTGATTAATACATAAATGATAAATTAATAGACTTATCTTTTACTTTTCTGTGACTTTCTTACTTTATTTATATAATGAAGTCTATGAGGTTTAACTTTAGTCTTCTCATTATATAAATAATCAATAAATACATTATTAGTAGCTTTAATAGTTTTTAGTTGTCTAATATAATCCCGCCTTCGGCGGGCATATATTTACTAAAATTATAGTGTTATGCTGCTAACAAAACTCTTTGTAATTAATAAGATTTTGTATAGTATTATGATAACAAAAAAAATAGTTTTTTATATTGGGAGTTTTAAGTTTACAATCTAAATAATTAAGTTATTTTTATTCATAAATTAACGAAATAATTAAATAAGATAGCTATAAGAATAAGTCTTTTAATTGACAATCAGCCGATGAATTAATTCTTTATTCTTAGTATTAACTAATATTACCTTATAAGAACTACAAAATTTTAGGGATAATATGGTAAATATGAAAATAATAATATCATTTACAACCTTTAATATAATTAGTATATATTAGATAAAATAGATGATATTTGTGATGGAATTATTTTGTATAATCTACTATAATTAAAGAAGAGTGATAAATTTATAATTTGTTATGATCCTTGATATATTGATTTTCTTTTAGATTATAAGTTTATAAATAAATAAGTGATTTATTGAAGTTATATTTATAATATATTTAACTTGATAGTAATTTTACCTTATTAGATAAAATGAGATATATAATTAACTAAAAAAAAATATAAAAAAATGAATTAGATTAACTAGTTAATTATAAAATAATAAGTTATATTAGTAAATAAATGTAGGTCCTTATGACTGGGATAGCCCGGAGAGTGGGGTAATTAAGTTTATAATCTCATTAGTAAATAATAGAAAAAACTTTATAGATAAAAATAACTCTGTAATAAATAATAAATACATATAAAATAATTATTCTATACCCACATACTTCAAGATGATTATAGATATATAGTAAATAACAATAATTAAGTTGTTAGATATTAATGATAGATATTTAAACTATATTGTAATTATATAAATAATAAATCTTATATTTATAACTTATAACATATAAAATATAATGACATATAATATAAAAATATCCCGCCTTCGGCGGGCATATATAATAAGATATTTAAAGAAAAAATATCTAAAAATAAAATTAGATATAGATTAAAAATAGAATATATGATATAAGTAGATATATAAATATATAAGATAAATAGGGTATAATATAAAAATAAAAGAAATAATAATAATCTCTAGTAAGTAAAAAAAACAAAAAATAAGATAGTATAAAATGAAAATATAAAAAGATAATGGGATAAAAATTAAATAAAAGATGGATAAATAAGGATAATAAATTAATAAATCTTTTAATGAGGATAATAAATAAAAAATGATAAAAATAAAAAAAATTATGAATGATAATAAATGATAAATGAGAGATAATTTAGGTGAATTATGTCTTATAGTTCAATGGTTAGAACATTACTCTTCTAAAGTAATTATTTGGGTTCGATTCCCAATGAGATAATATACATAATCAAATTTATATCTTATAATAAAATAAAATAAAAAAAAAAGAATATATGAATATATAGAAAATATAAAAATGAATAATAATATCCCGCCTTCGGCGGATATATATATATACTATATAATATAAATAATTAAAACGATAAAAATATTAATAATAATAATGAAAGGTATATTAAGTATAAATCTACCAATACCAGTACTACCTAAAACTTTTAATAAACCATTATCAGTAAATTCATTTAAATATCCACCAAATACTAAAACGGGTCTAATAATTAAATTATTTAATAATTGATCGAAATAAATACGTTGATTAAAGAAATGATTAATTTTATTAAATATAGAAGATGATTTATGAATTTTATACATAAATTCATAAATATAAATTAAAGATAAAGATAAAGATAAACCTAATATCATAGGTAAATATTTAAAAATTGTAGGTATAGTAAATTCTGTTTCTATAAAAGTATTAGTATGAGGTAAACCTATATTTAAATGGAATATAACATTATCTCTATAATAACCTAAGAAAATACTATAAATAGCTAATATAGTCATAGGAATAATCATTCAATTACTTTCATGGATAAATCCATATGTATATTTATTAGATCTAGGATTATTATAGAAAGTTAAATATAATACTCTTAAAGAATAAATAGCTGTTAATGTCGCTGAAGCTGTCGCTATGAAATACATTATATATCCACTTAATGTATAAGTTCCATATAATGATTCTATAATTATGTGAACTAAGTAAAATATATCTATATTTAGATATATAGTCTCTTTCCCAAACCGTACGTGATAGTTTCCTATCATACGGCTTTCACCGTATTATTTCATAATAAAAACTATAATAGGACATATAATAAAAACTTAGCTCCAATGAATCTAAATTTAAATTAAATCTAATCTTTTTATAAAAATATAGATAATTTATTAGAAAATGATTATTCATATTACAAGTTCTACATAAAAGTATTTGTTTTATTAAAATTTAGACTAAAAATTAATTAACTCTTGATAAATAAGATAAAGAATAAAAATTTCTTATCTTATCTAAAAAAAAATGTTAAATATGATGTATTTCTATATTATAAGAATTACCACATATATTAGAAGATAAATAATGAAAAATAGTAAATAATGCGTCTTCTTGATACCCATAAAATATAAGATTAAAATAATGAAGAAATTTTATCATAAATATATATTTTAAAATGAGATATATTAATTTTATAATTAGGTTTTACAAAACTATATATAAAAGATTTATTATTAATAAAATAAGATACACTTAAAAATCTACCAAATTTATTAAAGACTTGTCTACGAGTTTTTAAAGAATATTTAGAAGCAAGTAGCATAGCGCAAGATTGAATTAAGTAATAATGAATTTTACTAATTAATTTACCTTTATTTAATGCAAAAGAATAATAATTGAGATATTCTCTATAGATAGAATTATATTTATATAATATTTGTCTATGAGTACAATCTCTTCAAATAAATTTAGGATTTGGTAAATTACCTTTAATAAAGTTATTTTCTCTTAATTTATTTAATATTGACTCTATTGGAGCCTCTAATATTATAAAATTTGATATATGATAAATTTTACTATTATTACCCCTTCTATATCCATCATAAGTATTCATTGAAATCAAAGTTCCTAAAAATTTAACTTTATTAATTTTTAAATTAATTATATCTCTTTTACTATCACTAAATTCTAAGTTAATTTTATTATAATAGTCTTTAATTTTATTTTTAATTTCTAAAGCTTCATTATAAGATCCTCTAATACCTATTAATCAATTATCAGCATATCTAACATATTCAAATTTACGAAATTTATCTAATTTTGAATATGGATAATTAGTATCATTGTCATAATGAAAATTAGAATGATAAATATTAGAATAAGATATAGATGAAAGTTTAAAAACTAATTTTTTTAATATAGATATATCAAGATTATAATGTATAGCTTTTATAATTTTAGATCTTGTTTTATAATATAGAAGATTTTCTTTAAGAATTTTAGGTTTATAAAAATTAGATTTAAGATTTAAAATATATTGGTCTAATTGATGAAGAAAAATATTAGCTAATATAGGACTAATAATAGAACCTTGTGGAGTACCAGATATAGAATTATTATAAAATTTAAAATGAAAATAACCACTTCTTAAAGATTTAGATATTAAATTAGTAAATTTACGATCTTGAATTTTAGATTCAATAATATTCATTAATAAATTAAGATCAATAGAATTAAAAGATTTATGAATATCACCTTGAATAATTCAATAAGTACCTTTAAATTTATAAAAAATATATTTTAAAGCAGTATGACAACTTTTAAGAGGTCTAAATCCATGAGAATTATCTTTAAAAGTAGGTTCAAATATAGTTTCTAAAATAATAGTAATAACTTGAAGTACTAATTTGTCTCTATAACTACTTATTGTTAATGGAGAAGTATCTTTTAAAAATTTAGATTTATTAATATATTTATGAGATTCAAATTGAAAAGATTCATTTTTTAAAGAATTAATAATATTTCTTATAATTTCTTTAGATATATGATCTAAATTTTTATTATGAGAATGAGTTGTAATATTATAAGATTTATTAAAAATTTTATTAAAAGCTATAATAAATAAATCTTCATTTAACATAAATTTACTAAAAATTCTTTTATCTTTTCTAATAACATTTTTAGAACTTTTTGATGAATATTCATATAATTTATTTAAATCAGTTAAAACTTTAATAGTAGCATTGCGACTGTAAAAACGTTTAAATATATTATTAATACTTAGATCCCTTCTAATATTAGTATAAAAATTATATGTATAATATTGTACTACGGATCCTCCGTTACCATAGGAATTACTTCCCTTAGATAATCCCGTATTACCATAAATTGTGTGACCTGATACCTTAGATTCTTCATTCATTTCTATACTTATACCTTGGTATAATATCTCTAAAACTCTCTTAATTAAATTCAAAGACACAAAATTTAATTGTTTTAGAAGCAACCTATAACAGTCATGTTGCCAACTTACTCTTGAGTTGATAAGAAATTGAAGTTCAAACAGTTTAGTCTTAATCTTAGTATCTTTGACTAAGTTTATAGGATATTTTACTGCTAAACATCCTAAAACCTTTTTATTGTACATGCTATTTTTAATCTTGGGTTTTCCCCTTAATCTTAGTACAATGTCAGTAATATATAATAGAGAAATATTAAACAAATGGTTAATTTGTCATACACAATAAATAGTTAAACGGCGCACATCTTTTGAGTAATATCCTGTTAAACCAGGTATAGCCATTAAAGATAATGAAGCTATTACCATAGATATATAACTATAAGGTAGATATTCTATTAAACCACCATATTTACGCATATCTTGAGTTTCAGACATAAAACTATGAATTATAGAACCCGCTGACATAAATAATAAAGCTTTAAAGAAAGCATGACAGTATAAATGATATATTGCTAAATCATAAGCACTTGAACCTATAGCTAACATCATAATTGCTAATTGCAAAATATATAATAAAATAATATTATATATATGGACCATATCTTTATTTATATATTATATATATCTTTCTCATTTATTTTTTAATTGAACATATTTATTTAATATATATATATCATTTAATAATTCTTTATTATTTAAAGTATATAATTCTTTTATATGATTTAATCTTTTTATTTTTTTAGTTTTTAAAGGATAATATATAAAATAATTATCTAATAAATATAATATTTGTTCTTTTTTAAATATTGAATATTTAAAAGCATCTAATTTAGAATTATTACTATATATTATACCTCCATAAAGATTTATTAATGGATCTAATAAATATTTATTCTTTTGATAAATATTTAAATTTATTTGATTTGATTTATCATCTAAATTAATTGAACCATCACTATCTAAAAAACCACTAAATCAACCATTATAAAATGTTAAAGGTTTAGCAAATATTAAATTTATATTATATTGTAAACATAATTTATTAATTTGTAATAATCTAATAGGATTTCTTAATTCACCATTAATTGAATTAATTAATTTTTCTAATTTATATTTACTAGTTAATTGATATTTATATGTATAATTTCTTTTATAAATATTACCTCCAAATTTATTTTTAATTAAATTAAGAACTTTAATATCTTTTTTATCTAAAATTATATTAAAACTTCCGATTTTATTTTTAGATAAATTAAATTGTCCATTTCCATCTATTAAACCAGCTAATCATTGATTAAATTTAATATCTGAATCCTTATTATTTATTATATTATTCGATATAATAGATTTATTATTACCTCTTATATGTAAAAATCTAATATGTAAATTATTTCCTTTAATTAATCTATGATTATAATAATTATAGAATTTAATATGATATATATATCCCGCTTTGGGTGAATTTTTAACTATATTTAATAAAAATGATATATATGATATAAATATCAAACGTATGGCCTCTGTAATTCCTACTAACTTATAATTAATAAAATACTTTCATTGTGTGGACTTCATATAAAAATTTATATAGTACGTATGTAAAACATAAAATGATTTAAGTATAATATTAATATAATTATATATTGATATATAATGAGAAGTTTTGGTTATCTGCGAATTATTATATTTAATATATAATTTCTCGTATTTAGTTTGATTCCTAAATTTACAATAAAGATAAAAAAATAATGGGGTACACAATGTGAGTATTGTGTAAGTATACTGTAATTTATATATAAAAATATATAAAAAAAAAAGTATTAGATAAATATTGTAAATTAATTGAGCCAATTGACTCATAGTAGATAAAGCGATAACTCTTTTTATATCATTAGATACAACAGCGATTAAACCACTAACTAAAGTAGTAAATCCACCAATTCATAATATAAATAATAAAATAGATGGAGTATATTCTAAAATATAAGATGATCTAACTAATACGAATACTCCACTACAAACCATAGTTGCGGCGTGTAATAAAGAACTAACAGGAGTAGGACCCTCCATAGATACTAATAATCATGAATTAAGTGGATATTGAGAAGATTTAGCAGTAGCAGCAATTAATAACATAATAGCTAATAAATTTAAAATATAAGTATTAGTATGTGGAGTTAATAATTCAATAGTATAAAAATCTACAGTATGAAATAAAGATAAAGTTGTACCTATAAATATAACAAATAAAGTATCTCCCATTCTATTTAATAAAATAGCAGATAAAGCAGCTTTCATAGCAGCTACACGTGTATGTCAGAAAGATATTAATAAGTAAGATATTACTCCTACAAATTCTCAACCAATAAACATCATAACATAATTATCACTTATAACTAAAATAGTCATAAATAAAACAAAAGCACTTAATATGACATAGAAACGATTACGATTAGGATCGTATTTCATATAATCTATAGCATAAAATAAAACAGCCATTGATACTATACCTACAGGTACCATAACTATCATAGATAAAGGATCTAATAAAATACCATAATTTATATTAATATTACCTAATGATATTCATGAACCTAATTTTATATGTATAGTTTCTTCAAAAATATAAGTTAAAAAATTTAACATTATAAAATATTAGTAACTTTACCTCTCAATCTATAATATGAAACTAATAAACTTAAACCTATGGCTGATTCTGCACCGGCTAAAATTATTATGAATAAAGCAAATATTGTTGCTTCTATATCATCATATATATTACCTATATATATTATTTTTACTGTTACTGTTAATAATAATATCTCTATAGCTATTAATAATGTTATTATATTATTTTGACTAACATAAAATGTTAACAAAGTTGATAAAATTGCAATCATTTTCTTTTTATTATTTTTGTAAAATTTTTATTTACCTTAACCCTATTATTAGTTATTTTTTTTGTATATAATATACTGTTTTATATCGATATTTTTATATTTACCCATATCTTATTTTTATTTTTATCTATAAAGCTTTATATATGAATATATCTAGATTTATTTATCTATTTTATTTTATTATTAAAATATATATAAGGATATATTTCCATATATTATTTAACAGGTGCTATTAATACAGGTAATTCACTAAATGTGTGATACTCTGCAGGTCTAGTTAAAATTAACTCTAAGTCAGAATCTCTAGTATTTCTAGTTAAATTAGATTCTATAAAATCAGGAGTAACTTGGATTTCTAAATCTTCATTTTCTCCATTTTCTAATTGTATTTGTACACTTTTTAAACCAACAATAACTGATATTATAGATATAGCTGAACCTATACTACTAATATAATTTCAACCAACAAATGCATCAGGATATTGTGGTATACGACGAGGCATTCCATTTAAACCTAAAAAATGCATAGGAAGGAAAATAATATTTACAGATATAAATAATAGTCAGAAATGTATTTCAGCTCAAACTTTATTATATTGTAAACCGAACATTGCTGGTCCTCAGTAATAGTAACCTCCTATTAAACTGAATAAAGCTCCCATAGATAATACATAATGAAAATGACCGACAACGTAATACGTGAAATTTAAATGTATTTTATCGTATAAATACATTAATTTTACAATTTGGACTATATCTTAAAAAAAGTAATAAAAAAAATATAAATGATACCATTTAATATTTTATCCGTAATATCTTATTATTATATTACAGAGGTAATTTACTAATTAACACAACGTCTAGTCTCTACATAGTAAATAAACAATTTACCGTGGGGAATATAGATTCAACTGAAAGACAAATATATATAAATCCCACTAAGATTGTTCATAAACTTACACGGTATTAATTTTAATATCCGTTGTATGGTTGCATTCAAAAACCAATATTAAAACCTTCACCGTTAGCTATAATAACATTTGTTTATATATATTATAACCAATATATAAATAAAATAAAACCTTTAAACGATATATTATCCGGAATATAGCCCGCTACGCGGGCTATTTAAGATAAAGTTATTAAAGGTCGTATTAACGAATACTTTTATGTTTATATAAATAATTTGTATTTAATATATTATAAAATCTATTTATATATTTTTGAAGTGTGACCTCAAGACACGTGAAATTAAATCAATAACTAAGATTGATTATATTTAGATTCTTACCGGTTGTCTACCGGGTAAAATATCTATCTTATAATATAAAATTATATAATATTCTAAAAAAAATATAATCATAATTTTAGCATGTTTTTTTCGATATATACTTTGGTGGTATTATTATGTCTCTCCCTAAGGTGGGAATTTAATATTTTACTTGAAATTAAAAAGGATACTCTTAAATGTCAAGATAATAAATATAACCTCAAGATATCATATCATATCATATCATATAAAATGTGTATAGAAATAAACTAATATGGATATTGAGCAGAGATTTAAGAAAATTAAAATTTAATAGGTAAATAATTATTTATTGGTTTTTATATCATCACATATATTGAGAATATTTATATCCTAATAAAGGATATAATTTAAAATGTTTATTTAATAAATCTCTACTATGTTTATTAGAAACATGAATTTTATAATAATCTTTTACAGGATTACTAATTTTACCTTTTTCATTTTCTAAATATATATTAATATATTTAATAATATATTTTTCAAATTTATTACCGATTATAAATTGACAACTCTCAAGTTTATTAGTTTGAATATTTTTTATTAATCTAAAATTACCTTCTGCTTCGATAAAACCAGATAATCAAGGGCTAAAATAATGAGGTGGAGTAAATTTATCATTAAATATATTTAATAAATCAGATTGTTTTTTAAATTTATTATTTCTTAAATTAATAAATTCACTTTCTGACATGTTAGAATTTTCATTAATAAATTTCATAGCAAATTCTAATTGACATATTTTAGAAGTAGTTAATAAAGGATATTTAGCTAATATAGCAAATGTTTTAGCTAAATCTGATCTACTACGTGCTATTCATACTACATATTTATTATTTCTTTCTATAGTTTTTTTACCACCTATATAATTTACTAATAAATCTATCATATTTTCATTTTCTTTTAAATTTTTTAAAGCTATAATTACTCTTACACGTTTTTTTTTATCTGAAAGATAATCAACAGTTATAATTCCATCTCCTTCTAATAAACCTACAAAAAATTGTTGTACATATTCTTTGTTAATATTAATATTTTTTGATATTTCTTTAGGGTTATATAATTCCTTATAAGAATCCATTTTATCAATATTTAAAGAATAGGTTTTATATTTTTTTTTTGTATTTTCAACTCCTTTTTTTTTTAATAATAAATATGATATATCACATCATGAGGGAATATATTTATTATTAAATAATATATATATAATCATTATAATAATAGATATTATTACATATAAGAATCATTTGGTATTCGTATCATGGAATGCTACATCAATAGAAGCATTAGAAAGCATAACTCCTGTTAATCCACCTATTGTAAATAAGAATAAGAAACCTAATGCAAATAACATAGGTACTGCTAATCTTACTTCTCCTCCATAAATTGTTGCTCATTATTAACCTTAATCATTTCAGATTCTGTTATATATTATATAACTAGCTAGTTAAATAAATCAATAATATAACTTATAATATTAACCATAAAAGTTATTAATTATAGTTTATTATTGTTAAAGTTAAATTTAACTTTAAACCATTACTGGCTTTTGGATTAAACCTTAAATAATCATATTATATTTCATTATTATTCCATATAACTTAGATTATCAATGAGCGTCTAATCTCTACACTTTTACATATAAAATTTCTATATATATGATTTAGCTCGTCGATTGACCTATAATTATTACTTTTTTTAATTATAGGTTTTCCCCCGAATTTGCCCATTTAATTTATATTAAAAATATATAAAAATTAATGAAGATACCATTATGTTATGTTAATGTTTACCACCTTTTAATCGATTCTAAATAAATGAAGATAAAAATACTTTAAATTTAATTTAATTTAATTTAATTTAATTTCCCCTCCTTCGGATTATTTCGATTTATTTTTATAAGATTGTATATTTAAATCTAATATTTTTTTTATGAAATTTACGATGCATAGAAGGTACAATAAAAGGAGCTATATTTGAATATAATTTATATACAGATTTAGTTTTTATATATATAGTATATAAATTTCTACTTTTATGTAAAGTACAATCAAGATTTAATTTAATTTTAAATATATTAATTAAATAAATTAATTCTTTAACAGTAAAACTTTGAAAATTAATAATTATACCTTTACCATTACTTAAAGAACCATCAGACATGATAAGATAATATGTGCTAAACTTTCATAATTTATTAAATCATATATATTTTTAGGTATTATTTTTCTTCTACCTTCATAAAATGTATCTCTTAATTCACTTATACAAGGTAAAGCTCTAGTATCTAATGTAACTAATTTAAATTTTTTATTATTTAAAGTTTCTATTTTTATTTTAGGTGGTGAAATACAATAATGACTTATTTTTGTATAAATATATCATAAATATTCTATATCTTTTATAGAAAGTTTTATAGAAAATCTACTATTATAAGTATATTTTAAATTTTTATTTATTTCACGTTTATTTTCAATTGTATTACCTTTAAAATTAGTTTTTATATAACCATCACTTAATAAAATACCATTAAATATAAATCTTATATTGTCAGGTATATCAATCATATAATTTACAATTTTTGTAAATTTAGGTAAACCAACATTACTTTCTATATTAGTACCATATATAACTAATTCTTTATTATTATTATTTGGTTTTAAATAATTTTTATTAGATTTAGGAAATAAATCATATAAACTTAAATTTAGTTTATTAAATTCATATTTATTTAAAACTTTTCATTCTAAGTATTCTTTATATATTTTTAATAAAATTTTGTCGAACAACTTTTTATTTTTTATCTTGCTAAAGGATAATTTATTTATTCAACTAAATAGAGTAGAATCTCAACATTAGTGCAATATACATCTGTATATTCTTGTACTAAAATATCAAAGCTCTCTCCGAACCCAGCGAGATAGTTACCTATCACTAGGCTCTCCAACACCATGTGGTTTCATTGGAGAATTTTTTCAATCATTTCCATGTACTTTAAAGTGACAATTTTTACATAAAGCAATTTGAGGGGTTTCGATTGCTTTTATTATATCTTTTAACTTATTACCACTTTTTGGTAAATCTTTAACAGCATTAATATGATGCATTTGTACATTTAAATTAGAACCACACATATCACACGGAGCACCTTGATGTCATAGTGATTTTTGAAGTCTTCAGTGTAGACTTTTTAGAGGATTTGTACCCTTATTATCATTTAAGTAATTCATTAACCCATTCATATCATTAGTTTCTAATGCTTTGATATATTCAGGTTTTCAAGTTTTAAGTATTTTAGTTTGTTGTGTTTTAGGTATTTTATGATATCTATCGAAAATAATACCTTTAATTTTGATATTCCCTTTATCCACGACTCCTATTGGTAATTTAGGGGTTCTTTTCCCTATATTTTCTGATAAGTCATTTCTACCAATTTTAAAAACACTTGCAACAGTACCTAGCTTAAATTTTGCCGCATATACTTTAGCTAAAGAGTATCTAATTATATAAGCAACTCTTGCAGTAAATTGTTTTCTATTATTGGCTACAACTCATCAATTTGAAAGACCATGTAATATCATATTAATTTTTTTATTACTTTCCGATTGAGGATATCTTAAATATCTAAAATTAGGAAGAGGATTTCCCTTTCCATCACAAAAACCGGCTTCTTTAAGACGATTGATAACCTTAGTTTGATCAATATATAGAGTAGGTATTGTCACTCTACGATTTAGTAGTTTAATACCATATTTTTGTTTTACAACAAAAGTATTTCTACCTATGATATAACCTAAAAAGGGTATACCTTTACTAATGTGTGTAATATGTGTTTTTTCTTCATTTAATGCTAAATTTAATTTATCATTAAAAAAAGATTTTATGAGTGACTTAATTTCAAAAGCTAGTTTTCTAGAACCATTAATTCCTATTAAAAAGTCGTCCGCATATCTAACATATTTAACAGTTCTATACTCAGCTTGGAATGGATTTCTTAAAGGTAATCTACGTCTATATACTTGACTTTTTAATCCAGCTCTAAGAAGTTTTAGAGTTTCTAGATTTTTTTTTTTTTTACGATTTGTGGGTAAAATAGAACCTTGATATTTATAAGTTAATATATGCATATATTTATCAAATAAATCTAAATAAATATTAGATAATAAAGGGCTTAGAATACCTCCTTGCGGAGTTCCAATTTCGGGGGTATAGACTCCCTTATTTGTGAAAACTTTATTTTTTAAACCTGATCTTATCAGATTTATTATTATAGGATCTTGTATTCTTTCCTCTATTATCTTCATTAAAATTTTATGATCTATATTTTCAAAATAACCTTTAATATCTCCTTGAATATACCAAATAGAATCTTTAAAATTAGTATTTATATATTTCAAAGCTGTATGACAACTACGATTTGGCCTAAATCCAAAAGATCTTTCAGTGAAATTTAATTCGAAAATAGGTTCGATAATTGTCTTTATTACCTCTTGAACTAATTTATCATTTATTGATGGTATTCCTAAAGGTCTAAATTTTCCAGGTTTTCCAGGTTTAGGTATCATTACTTGTTTTACACCAGTTCAGGTATAATTATTACTAAGAACAGCCTCCTTTAATTCAAGAATTCTTTTCCTTGTAAGAGTATTCATACCTAAATTATCTGGCCCTATAGTTTTAGATCCCCTATTTGATTTTATTTTTAAATATGCTGCAAATCATATTGCGTTAAGTTTTAAGTACCCTCTTAAATCCCTATATTTAAGGTTTTGATTTTCAAAATTTCTTTTTCAATGTTTAACTAATATTTCAAATTCCTTGGAATGTTCTTCCTGTAATTGTACAACTACAGAATCTGATTTATTGTTTCTCATGGTATATGACCTAGTACCTATTAAATGTACTAAGTGTTTAGCTCCCTTCATTTTCAATGAACTGTTAAATTCATTAACTACTACGAAGCCTCTGCCATCTCCTTTAATGCCCGTCCGAGGGATATCCCCGCGGAGCGGGTAAATTAAGAAGACTTCACCGGTAGCACACAAAACGTTTCATATATTTATTCCCCGCAGTAATGCGAGGTATATTATTCTATATAAGGATATCCTTTTGATGTATGTCCTTAATCCGGTAAGTAATGTATTAACTTCATTAATTGAGTCACTACTTTCGTAAATATTCACCGAAGTAGAGTTAATAATATCCTCTAATTGTGAGAATCTAGATATGGATGCATTTATCCCAAAACATCTTAGATTTCAGTAATTCAACTTATTCCTTATATAGAAACTAGCATTCAAGCCTATTTTGGCCCAGATAAATCTGCTCACAGATGGCCTCATTGCTCTTTTATATACATGCTCTTGTCCCTCTCCACTTACGTTTATAAGGTAAGTATATCTGCTTTCTATTGACTCAACATTATAGTTTGTTTTGAAAAACAACAATTTTTTGTGTACCCGAACGGTCGCCCATATTTTTATACCAGTTGGTACAGCTATTACCATTGTGAAATAGTAGATTAATCCTCTTTAATTTATTATCTAAATCCTTCTAATATTTTATTTTATTTTATTTTATTAGAAAGTAAAGTTATTCACTTTATACCCCCGGAAACCGGGGTAGGTATATAATTAAAGCTTAATTAAAAAACCTTTCCCGAACTATACGTGCTACTTTCATAGCATATAGCTCTCCATTATATATATCTATATATATAACTAGATTCCTTCATTACATTTAATAAAAAGATATATAATATCCATATACCGTTTTTTTATTTTTAAGTATAATATAATATATATCTGTACGTTATAAACTTGTTTATTATTATAATTACTATGAATCTTCCGTTAACCTAATACTTTCGATATTAGGTCAATCCCAAATTCTTCTTAAACTTAAATATATATTTACTTAGGTCATTATATATATTTTAACCCATATATTATAGGTTAATTGTATTGTATTTTCCTATATATAATCAGCTACAATTATATATCAATATATATATATATTCCATAACCATATAAATCTTAACTCAGGGATGAAATATCCCATAGAATATAAAATTCCCTTTTTTAGACATGCTGTGGTCAACCTTAAATTACTTTAAGTATCTAAGTCTAATGTTTTACTTCAAAATATAAAATTATCCTTGAAATAATAAGATTATCATAATGATAATGATTATCATTATCTCTAAAAAAAATGAATATAAAAAAAATAAAATAAAATAAAATAAAATCCTTTATAAATTATATACTTATAAAAATAAAAACTATAGATTAATTTTATATAAAAATGATTTAATAAAAAATGGAGCTATTTTAGGTTTAATTTTATTTAATTCTATACGATTAATATATATTCTATATTTATATTTATTTTTTTGTAAAGTAGTTTTAATACCAAATTTAATATATAAAATATTTTGAATTAATATATTTTCATTAATATTAAAATTATCAGTACATATAGTTAAACCTTGATTTCTTCTAGAACCATCACCCATAATTCAATGAGCTAAAACTACATAATCCATATGATCTAATAAATCAATTTTTATAGATTTTCTATTACTATTTTTATAATATAAAATATCTTTTATTTCATTTAAGACAACTAATTTACGTGTTGTAAATTGTATACTATAAAATAGTTTACCTTTTTTTATATTTTTTGTTAGATGAGGTATATTAGAACAAATATAGGATAATTCACAAAATACTCATCATAAATATTCATAATTTTTTATAGATTGTTTAAATCCAATAGCTGGATTTCAAATATTATGTAAATGCATTCATCCATCAGATAATAACATACCTATTAACATACTTTTATGATATTTACTTAATATTAAGGTATTTCTTTCATTACGAGTAATAATACCTTTTTTTAAATTAAATGTTAATCTTTTATTATTATAATCATGTAAAATTAAATCTTTAGATTTATTTTCTGAATTAGTAGATAAGAATTTTTTTATTTTTATTTTATTTTTATATGTAAAATATTTAATTTTGTTAAGATAAATTTTATAATTAGAAAATATTTGAAGGTGTAATATATTACACATTAAGTTTAACAATGAGATGGCGCACGTAGCCGATGTGAAATAAGCTCTAGTATCAATATCTAATCCTACTACATACATATGGTGCTAAGTATTAAAAATACTTATGGACTATATCTTATACTTATGATTTAGATTAATGTCCTATTCATTTATTTTGAATAGTAAATTTATTCATATTTTTTCTTAAAGATTTAATTAAATCAATTTTATCGGAACTTAAGGGTTGATTATTAACAACAATATCTAATATATTCTTAAATATCGTATAAGATTTACTTTTAGTTGCTTTTTAAACCATATAAATTAAAATAATTTAATAATATCTTATTTCTTTCTATATGATTACAAAGATACTTATATTCTATATACATTTTCAGTTGTCTTTCTTAATTTAGATAAGTTTTTAAAGTATAATAATTGACTTATTTCATTTAATAAATCTTCTTCATTTTTTTGATCTAAAATAAAAATAGATTTTACATAAGTAGTACCTCGATTTTTATAGAAAAACAACCTTCAGCATCTGTAAAACCTGATAATCAGGCATTATTTAAAGATACTTTATTTTTTTCTTTAATAATTAAAGGTATAGAATAATCACTTAAAATAATACTTTTTTTTAATATTATATCAATTATTTAATTGATTTAATCTATTATTTAAATATAAATTACCATTAAAAATTAAATATAATAAAAATATATTTTTTATATCATAAACTATAAAACGACCATATTGAATATTATTATTTTTATCATAATGATATTTTATATAATCAAAATTTAATGTTTTTTGTATATGTTATAAAATAGAAGTATCTTTTTGTGTTATAAAAAATTTACATAAATTTTTATGAACTAAAATAGCTTGATCATCTTCCGTAAAACCTACAAATCAATTTAATCATTCTTTATCTATAATAGTATATTTTACCATATATATTTTTTTATAAAAAGTAAAAAATAAATCATAAGTATCATCACATATAGTCTCTGAGGTTTCTTTTTATATATCTAAGGATAAGATATATATAAGTTACCAGCTGATTGTTATATTTATTTAAATTATAACTTTAAAAATATAAAATAAAGTATTAAATAAATAAGAAATTTTTCAGCTTACAGTGATGTTTTATTACCTTAAATTCACATTTAAGGAAAGCCACAATTTGACTTCAAACTAAAAAACCTAAAAGACCGATTGATCCCATTATTGAGATAGACGAGCTATCCTTTTTACCGGAAGCTCCCCCTCACAGATCTGTACATGCACCTCTCGATGCATACAGCTCTTTGCCAATACCTACAGTTTGAATGTTCATATTATTTATTTTGTTTTCATTTTCGTTAAGCCTTTCAAGAATTTCAAAAATCTTATTTTATGTGCATCATCAACATAAGTCAATGTTGCTTTATCAATAAATTTTATAATTATTGAGATCTCTCCTGACTTATTCTTGTCGATAACGTTTTTAGAGAAAAGTTTGAATAGAGTTTTGTCATTTATTGATTTATTTTTATGACACTCTGAGTGTATTAATTGTAAGTTATTTATACCTTCAATAAACTCTACAGTTTTAGAGTTATATCTACCTATAAAGTTAGGAATTATGTGATCAAGCTCAATACCATTCCACCAAGTTATGTTATTTGGTTTAGGATGATTAATATTGTAAGAATAACGGTTGTATTTCTTGTCTATACTTATGTGATTATCAATTGATAAATTATCATTAATATATCCAATATCATAGGAAGTTGAGTTAGTTAAAATTTTTCAGTTAATTAATTCCTTATCGCAGATAGTGCATTTAAAGTCTTGCTTATATGCTAATTTTGATTTAAGATCATCTTTAACTTTGGTAATTAATATTTGTCTTAGGATATAAGGTTTGGGATTTATAATGAAGGATGTGTATCTAATGTTGTTATTAACATTAAGTATTCCCATATTTGAATCAGAATGTAAATTACTTAGTTTAGGTATATTTACGGTTTTGACTCTGTCTTTATTACTAACTTTTTGGATATTAGATAGCGATATGTCTTTCCTTAAGGTTCCATCTTCATTTTGAAAATATTTTGCAAAATAGAGAGGATATGATTTGTTATATTTCTTTCTTAGAAATTTACTTAATCTTTTGAATACGAATCAGTCAAGATGGTGACGAATATGGGTTTGTTTGGGTCCCGGCGTAAAATAATTAGATCAACCGTTGATATAAATAATTAACTTTTTAAAGATAGAAATATCTTCTAGTCTAGTGTTAGATAAAGAAGTAATTTCTTTGATGTTGTCTCTAAATTTAGCTGTTGATTCCTTAGAAGGATATACATAAGTACCTCGTCAGTCAGATAATCTTCCCACTACCTTTCTTTTAGCTTCTATTAATCAGTTAACTTTAGTTGGGTTGATATTATGAAATGTTCAGCCTAAAAAATTTAGTTTCTTGCTCATATTTCATTTAATAACTTTGGTTTTATCTAAGGATAATTCCAACCCTCTTTCTTTTAAAAAGTTTTTTATACCTATAGTTATATTATCTAATGAGTCTTTACCACAGGTAATTACGATGAAATCATCCGCAAAACGAGTCATATGAGTAGATATTTTAGTTCTTACTGAAATATCAGATTCATATTTTAGAGGTAAATTATTCTCTTTATAGTATTTTAGTTTTTCGGGACTTACTCATCTGTATGTCTTTTTTAATTTATCATTAATTATGAATGAATTATCTAGACATACTTCGTCCAATCCATCAAGAGTTCAATTCATTAGTAAAGGAGAAATTATACCTCCTTGGGGAATCCCTTTTGTATTGTCTTCTGCTTTAGTTATTATTTTATAATACCCCTCCGAAGCATTATTTTCTATTTCTATTCTTTCTGCTATATTTGTTTTTAGTATTTTTTTTAATAGATATTCATAACCTTTTGGCATGGGAACATTATTTATTAATCAATTATGACAGATGTTGTCAAAACAGCCTTTTATATCTGCATCTAAAATTCATTTAGTTGTGTAATACATTGTTTTGGCTTTCTTAATTGGTACATATTTGTCATTGTCTAAGCTAATAATTTCTTCTTTTTCTTTTTTTGATCTCATAGATATACTTCTTGGTTTTATTCTTTTTACCAAGGTATTATCATTTAATAATTTTGTTTTATTATTAAAGGTATAATATAAACGGTTATATAGTTGACAAATAGCTTGGAAGGCATTACGTCCGGGTCTAAATCCTCATGAATCTACGTCTCCTAATGGTTCCAGATATGGTTCCATAACTAGTTTAAGTAGCATTTGAATTCCACGATCTTTCATAGTGGGTATACCTAAAGGACGTAATTTTCCATTTTTTTTAGGTATGTATACCCTTAAGATCTTTTCTGATTCATATTCCTTTAATTTTAAGTTTTTTAAGGCTTTTAATATTTCAAATCTTAAGTTAATATTATTATTAAGTTGTATTTCTCTTAAATCATTAAGGTATTTAAGTGGGTTTCCATCTATTAGTTTCAATGTTCTCCTACTTTCTAATACTTTATTTTTACCAAGGGGTGATTTTAATCACCTCCTGTAATTTTCTCTTGGGTTTTGATTTTCTATTCCCTTTCTCTTTATAGCTTGATCGGTTTTACCTTTAGCAATTGCTACAATCGTTTTTGCTTTTGATATTACCTCCTTTAGTACTTCTAGTGCCGCTTCATCGTTCTTAGCTACTTTTAAAACTTTTTTTAAACTTTTGTTATCTACACCTGAGGTGTAGGCTCCATTAGTTTCCATTAATAAATTAACAGATTGTATTTTATAAAGCAGACTTTCTAAATTCGATTTAGCTTCTAGTAGTATTGGTTCTCATAATTTTTTTTCTTTTATTAGGTTCCTATTTATTCTATATTTTATATTCTCTAATTTGTTATCTTCTAGATTAAAATCAGAAGAAAATTGGTTTATCGTTTTGATAGCTAGTAAATAATTACTTAATTCTACATAATGATTTAACTTACTCTTGAAGTCATTATCTTGAGTAGGTCATTTCTTCTCATTTATGTTTCTTATAGCCAGGGGAACTAATATTTGTTCCAACTCTCTTTTATTTCTATATAACTTATTTATATTATTAGGGAAGTCAGTCTTCCCTTCTCATATAGATAAATTTTTAGTTGAATAACCTCTACGAGTTATTAATTTTCCATATAATCTATGGCTTTGTAGTGTATTTGACATTCTATTATTAGTAGAATCTAATTTATTTATAAAATTATTATATCCATATATTATGCTTTTATTATATGGATATATTCAATAAATTCCTCCCTCACATTTATTTACGCTTCATAAATTATATCCATTCTTGGATAATATAACCTTTTTATATGCTATATCTTTTATATTCATGTTTTTTCCTTTATTTAATTTACTAATATTGATCCCCATTGTAAATTCTATCTGTAGCTGAGTATCCTTCGTTCCTATATTTTTTTCTATTATATTTGGTAGAGTTTTCCGACTAAGACTCGCACTCTTTTCGGACCATAATATTTTTTGTGGATGCGTTAAGAAAGTCAACAGATTACTTCTTCTACAGATAAAGCTCGCTGTATTCACTAATTCTGAATACCTGAATAATCAGACTTGCTTAGCTATTCCTCAATAAGTACTCCACTTACAAAAGAAAATAAATAAATGCGGTAAGGCGCACGCGTATAGCATTCCCACTTCACCAAATATTGGCTTTTTACTGTATGTAGATACGATATGTGATATTATTCCAAATCCTGGTATTATTATAATGTATCTTTGTTTTTTTTTTGGACTATATCTTATATTTTATTTATTTCCCATTATCTATTTTTATTAATTTTATAGATGTTTTTTTTATTTTTTTTATATCTTCTATTGTTAATTTTATTTTATTTTGTTTTATTACATAAATTTTTCTTGTTAATATATAATTTAAATATTTATATGATATTAATGGATATTTATTTATATAATTTATTATAAATTTAAATATATCAAATGATTTAGTTATATATTTATATTTATTTTCATTTTCTTTTATTATTGAATATGATTTATCTAAATCGTTTATGAATTTATTAATTTTTTTTAACAAATCTACATTTTCATGTATTAATATCAAATTTAAAGTAAAATCTATTATATCATCATAATTTCTATCTTTATTTATATTATGTATATCTATATTAAAAGAACCAGTTGAATCGATAAAACCACATAATCAATGATTATTAAATTTAATATTTAAATCAATAGAAGAATAATCATTATCATTATCATTATAATTATCATTATCATAATGAAAAGATTCATTATGTTTATTTAAAAATAAAGTACCACATTCTTGTTTAGGATTATTTATTAAATTATTCATAATTTGAGAATATTTATCAACAGTTTTTAATTTATAATTAATTAATTCTAAAATTAATAATAAACCTTTCGTATGAGTAATTATAAAATTTGTACCCTTTTTATATGGTGATTTTTTATTTTTATCTATATATTTTACTTTACCATAACCTATTTGTTTTTTTAATCAATAAGCTGCTGATATATCTTTATAATGTAAATTTATAATTAAATTACTTTTATTATCAAAATAACTATTCCCATCTATTAATCCTGCTAAATAATAACCTAATTCTTCATTATTATTTGGTCTATATTTATTAGGTAAATGTTCTGATATACTTTTATTAATTATACGATCTTTTTTATTTGATATATGATATTTTTTTATAAAAATAAGGGATTTATTACATAAAATATTATTGCTTATAGTCTCTGAAGATTTAATATATTTATCCAATTGGATATTTAATTTTATTTCTTGCTGATTAACTCATATATATAACATTTTTACTTTTTCTTTTATCCATTTAGGACATTTAAACATGTATTTATATATATTCCATAATATGGAAAAAGAGTAAATTTCAGCATATAGCAATATTAAGAGGCATACATATACCTCTGGATGCTATTATATAACTAAAATTACCCATAATAAATAACTTATATATTTTTATATCAAGTTATATTATATCAAATTTATAATTAGATATATAATATGGACTATGTCTTTATATATATATATATAATATTTCGCATATAGTCTCTGAGATATCTATAAAATTTTTATAATATGACATTAAATATCATTTATAATTTATAGTTATCTGCTAATTATTTTCAAAGTAAAATAATAATATAATATCCCGCCGAAGGCGGGCATATAATCTAATCTAATCTAATCTAATCTCCTTATTTTATTATATTTACATAATAAACTTTATTGTTTATTAATTAATATTTAATATTATAACTTTATCTTATAAAAAATAATAGTAATTAAATATATAAAAACTTTTAGCATATAGCGAAATTTATGATATAAACAGTAATATTACTGTTGATTTATCCTTATAAAAAGATAAATATAAATATCAATTTAGGCCATAATTTAATTGACCAAAGAATCCTATAAATTAACAGTTTAACTGTTATAATACCCAAAAAATAGGTATTTTATCGACTGTACATTAAGCATCATTTCAGATACCCACAAGTGAGCCAGTCTGTAGCGATATCTAATACTACCGACGGTCTTAAATATAAATATAAATATAAATATAAATATAAATATATATATATATATAAATATAAATATAAATATAAATATAAATATAAATATAAATATAAATATAAATATAAATATAAATGATGATAAGTCATTATTTTATTAATTCTTAACCGTTTTCACTTGCATCGCAATACTTTATGTAATAAATTTAGATAAAATTTATAATAACATAAAATATATTATTCCTCTCAGAATAAATTAGTTAAATTTAACCACCTCCGCCCGCAGCTAAGCTGCGGGCTTATATATAACTTAAAAAAATCATATAAGTAGTTAATTATATTTATTTTCTTATTAGAGTTACATAAATATAATAAATTATATATATTTATAAATATATATAGACATAAATTAACTATCACTAGATATAAATAATATATCCTATATATAGAATATGGCTAATATAAAATATGGATATATTTTATTAATATAGTCTTTTATATTTACCTAAAATGATATACCGCCTTAGGCGGGATATTAAGTACAACATTTGCTATATTAATTATTTAGTCTTTATATTTATGAGAAATAAATAAGTATATAACTAATTTATATCTTTATTTCAATTCTTTTTTTTTAAAATAAATGTTGATCGCCATAGAGAATCTTACATTGTTTCAAATGAAAGCCCCCGGCACAGAACATAGCATGCTACTTCCATAGCACTACGCTCTTCTAGTAAAATACTCTTAATAATTTAAGCATTGCCAAAATTATAGGCTGGGCCTATTAATTATAAATTTTATATAATTAAATTATGAGTTTATAGTTTTTTTATTTATCCACATATATTTATATTATAAGATAAATAATGGTAAATATATATCATGAATATTTATCATAAAATTATATTTAATTATTTAGGCATTACCTATAGATATTTTTTTATGAATGTTATATTCATTCTATTGAATCTTACTAATAGTATTTAGTAATCTTTTAGCTTTAGTAGCTATTTCACTGTCATAAACAGTTTCTAAGTTAGAAAAGTAAGTACTAAGTACATTTTTATTTTTCATTAAACTTTTAAAAACTTTTTGATTAAATAATTTAAGATCTGAATGATAATCTAATTTAAATTTAACTTTATTAATTTTAATAATATTTTGCCATTCATTAATTAAAGTTTTTTTATCTAAAGCAGTTTTAATCTTGTGACAATTATGGTGTATGATAATTTTATTGTTACTATGATCAAGTATAGCAGAGATTCTATTATTATATCTACCTAGTGTTTTAGGTAAAACATGATCAATTTGTAATTTTTGATATAAAAAGTCAACACTAGGATATTTCTTGATTAAGCTATTATTAACCGTTTTTTGAATATCTGTGTTTATTGAATTAGAATTACTATCTATGAAAGATGGTAAATAATTATCTTCTATATATATAGAGTCATAAGCTTTAATAGAAAGATTTATAGCATCAAAATCTAAAAGTTGATCATTACAAATAGGACAAATATATTTTTGTTTAGATATCAATTTAGATCTAATATCTCCTTTATATGTATTAATCAACATAGCTCTTTTAAGATATGGTTCTATATTAGTAAACATACTATTATTTTTAAGGAAATTAGAAGGTTTTAACATAAAATATGTTACATTTACCATAATTTCAGTTAACTTTTTAATAGAAAGAGTTCTATTGGTAGAAGTTGACTTAACTGTCATAGTATTTCATTTATTTTTATTATTAACTTTATGAGTTAGTAAATTTTTACACATATCTGCATAAGAAGTTTTATATTTTTTATAGATTCATTTCATAACTCTACCAAAAGTGTAATAATCCATATTCTTTCTTAATGCATATTGATTAGAAGAAGGTATGAAATAATTACCCCAATGATATATGATTGGGTTTATTAATTTAATAAATTCAGTAGGTGTTAAATTACTATAAACTAAACTAGTAATGTTTTTAATATTATCTCTAAATTTCTGTACACTTTTTTTAGAAGGATATACATATAATTTAGTTCTTTCAGAAAGTCTAGTAGATATAGAGTTAGGTATATTTGTTAATCAATTAACTTTGTTAGGTGAAATTAAATGGAAAGTTCAACCTAAGAAATTTAATTTAGCTCCCATACTTCATTTGATGATACTAGTTTTTTCTTCATTTAGTTCTAGTCCTCTTAGTTTCAAGTATTCTACAATCCCTGTTTTGGCCTTTAAAGGACCTTGGGGGTCAAAACTTATAAAAATAAATTCATTAGCATATCTTATTAAATGTGTAGTTCCAAGTATATTCGTTATATCTTTACCACCTAATTTCTTTCCTAATTCTAATGTTCCATCTTCATTTTTAATTGAAGTTAATCTTGCATGATGGGATAAACCATCAAGAGTTCAGTTCATTAACATTGGTGAAATTATACCACCGTGTGGTACACCTTTTAGGTTATCTTTAGGTAATATCTTTGTTATGACTCTAGGTCTTAATAAATCAACATTTATAGAATTATCTCAATTTAATCATAAATAGTTAGTTATATAATTAAATCTAATTATGTCTTTTTGATTTTCATCTTTTTCAACTATTGTTGTTTTTAGTGAATTATATAATAAATTTATATATTTAGATGGAAATGGGACATTATCTAATAATCATTCATGAGATATATTATCAAAACATCCTTTAATATTAGCATCTAAAACATATTTAGTTATATTGAAAGTTTTATTTCTATCTTTGATAAATAATTTAGTTGGTATTTCTATTTTATAAGAGCTATTAGCCTTCCTATGTTTTTTTATTGTCGTAGTATCAACTAATAGTTCATTTTGTTGAGATATATCCAATTTACTTAATGATGTATGAGCCTTACCTTTTGATAAAGATGATTTAATTTTATTCTTATAGACATTATTAGAATAATCAGTTCAAGCTAATATTTGTGATATTTGAGTTATAGGATGACTAGTACCTCTACCAGGTCTAAATCCTCAAGATGAAGTATCACCACAAGGTTCTAAATAAGGTTCTAATATGACTAAAATTAAATTTTGAATAAATCTATCATTTAAAGTAGGGATACCTAAAGGAAGTTTTTTACCATTAGCTTTAGGTATAAAAACTCTTAAAACTTTGTCAGATTTATAATTAATTAATTTACTATAATTAGATTTAGCTAACATATCAAATTTTAATTTATTATTTTTTTCTTTAACCAAAGCGTTATAATTAATAAAGTATTCTATAGGATTTTTCTTCATTAATTTATATTCTTTTATAGCTAATTTTGTTATTAATTTTCCTATTTCATCATTTTTTAATAATTTTCTATTTATTTCACTTATAGATGTTAATTTACCTTTTCTTTGTTGTGCTAGATTTATGTTTCCTTTTTCTAGATTTATTATTTGTTTCATTGGATGTTGATTTAATATTTTTTCTATTAATTTTTCCTTATCATCATTCTCTAAATCATTTTTGTTAACTTTTATTGATTTTCATATTTTTATATTATCATAACCTGGAATATATTTACCTTCAGATTTAAATGTTTGTTCAACAGCATAAATCTTAGTTATTAAAGAGTTAAAACTATTTTCAATATTTGTTTTTTTAAATGCTTCTGATCAAAATTCAGAATCTTCTATTATATTTCTCAATGTTTTTTCAGGATTATAACTATCTTTAAATTCTTTACCTTCTGGGAAACTTTGTTTATTTTCAATAATTAAGTGTTGAGCTTGATTCTCTAAATTTTTAATAAGATTTTTATATTCTAATATTGAATTCTCGTAATTTATTAAATTTGAATCATTTAAATATAATTTAATTGAGTTCAATGCATCATTAAATTTATGATTATTTAAACTATTTTTAACTTTAAGTTCAAATTTAAATCCTTGAATTACATTAGATGATATATAAACCGATGTCAAGAATTGTCTTAACCTCATCAATTTAGGTATACCATAAATAAATTTAGCATGTATATCGACACCATTTTTAATATGAGAGTCCATAAGTCAAGTTTTCTTATTTTTAGGTAATTTATTTTGGTATTTCAATTCTTGTAGTGCGGCCAGAGATAGTTCTTTCTCTAATTTTCAATAATTTTTTTCCAAATTAACTAATTGATCGCTATTTGTATTAAAATTACGTCTATAAATTATCATATTTCTATGATGACCATATCTAATTATATCTTTATTTATTGAGATATAATTACCCGCTTTGCGGGGTGATATTATCGTGATGGTGAACATCACTTTATTTTTACTAGCCGTCTGTTGCCAGACGGTCTTAATTAATTTTTTCTTATTAATATAACTATTAATAGCAGATGTTAAACTAATATAGATCTGCAAAATTAAATCCGTCCATGTATTTTGTGTGTTGTCCAAGCTTTTAGCTTTCTCTTTATGGAGTCAATATTCATATAATTTCCTTTTGTAAAGTATATTTAATATTGTTGTCTTTGGGATTATTTCTCCGCTCCTATTTTTATTCAAACGAACAATTGTTTGTGTATTATTACTAACTATACCCTTAGTAATTAAATTGTTCCTTATAACATTGTTTTTCAATGTTAGCCTAATGTTAAGAAGGTCAACAAAATTAAATCCATAGACAAAGGACTGTCTTTGTGACTGAGACTTACTTTTAATAGGTTTTTTATTAGTTAAATCACCTTTTAAAGTATTGATATAAATATCAATTAGGCCTATTATATACACAATAACTAAACCTAACACACTTTTGTGAACGCGCACGTATAATACTGGGTCTCCTCCTCCAGCGACTTCATAAAAACTAGTATTAAAATGTAGAGTAAATCCTAATAAAATTACACACTGGCAATTTTACCTTTGAGTCCTCTCTAAACCGTACGAGATAGTCTCCTATCATACGGCTTGCCAATTCTTCCTTATTGACTTTCGTCATATTCAAGATTTAGTATCTATTTTTTTTTCATAAAATTTATGAGCATTAATGATAATATTCAGAATTATATTTTTATAATTCATAATTGCTTTTAACTGTATTTAAACCATATTTATACACTAAGTTATGGTGATATTTACATAACGGATATTGTTTTATTTCAACCCCATGTAATTCTTTACTTACATATAATTTATCCTTGATATACTTTAAAGGTTTAATATTATACATTTTTAAATTTTCATAGCTATTACATATATGACAGCCTCCATATATATTAAGAGAACCTTTTCAGCTTCTTAATTTTAAGTTTTCTAAAGGATCATTAAATATTACATTAAATTTATTAAACTTAATAAACTCTTTAAAGGACATAGGGATTTGATATTTTTTATTAAAAGGTTTAAGATCAGGTTCAGGTATATCTTTATAATAAACAAATTTTACACCTTTCATTAATTTATCTAATCTTTTTTCATTTATATGGGGATATTTTTTTAATTCTTTAGGTCTAATTAGTTTTCTAAGTTCTTTACCTGTATGTTTGAAGACACTCGCTTTAGTTTTTAACTTATACTTAGCTGCCATAACCATAGCAATTGAATTTCTTAGAATATATTGTATTCTGTTAGTGATTATCTTACGAGATTCAGAAATGGAAAAATAATTATTAATATCATTTATTATTAAATTAATTTTTTTTATCATTAATACTTGAGGCTCAGGATAATGATAAAAATTAGGTTTAGGTACTCCTTGTTTATTACAATAACCTTTTAAACTTAATCTATCTATAATTTTATTATAATCAGCTTTAATTTGTATATTTCCTTTTCTATAAACTTTCACTAATTTATTTACTTTAGAACCATCTAATCTCTTATTATAGTCATAAAATTTCATTCATTTAGGTTTACTTTTATCTATAAGATAACCTAAAAAGGGAATTGTTTTATCTTTAATGTTTGTCATTTTCATTTTATCTTCATATAAATTTAATTCATCATATAAAAATTTTTTTATTTTAGTTTTGATATCTATCGTTTCAGCTTTAGTACCTATTATACCTATTAAAATATCATTAGCATATCTTACATAACTTAATCTTTTAAATTTATCATCATAAATATTGATATTAACAGAGGAAATATTTAATTTCATATCTGCTTTAACACGATATTTACATCTATAATTAGTATATTTATGATTAACTTTACGAGTAATTCCTTTATTGAAATTATTTATTAATTTTGTCATATAAATATCAAATTCGTGTAATACAATATTAGAAAGTAAGGGACTAAGAATACCTCCTTGAGGAAATCCTTTTCTTAAAATATATTTATATTTATCATTAATAATAACTGTTTGTAATAGTTGAGCAATTAAATTAATAAAATTTTTATCCTTTATTGTCTTATTAAGTAAATTTAATATAATTTTATGATTAATAGAATCAAAATATTTAGAAATATCACCTTGAATGTATCAAACAGCACCTCTAAAGTTAGATCTAACATATTTCATTGCTGTATGAGTAGATCTATTAGATCGATATCCATGGGATGAATTTAAAAATCTAGGTTCATAAACAATTTCCAAGATAGATCTAATAACTTCTTGAAGGATTAGATCATTAAAATCTGGAATACCTAAAGGTCTACTTTCATGAGGTTTAGGTATATATATTCTATGTGTACCTCCGACTTTATATGTAAGATTAATAACATCTTTTTGAAGTAATTTTAATGATTCTAAAGATGTAGGATCAATATATTGATTATATGATTTATTAGTTAAGGATGTTTTAGATACAGTTAATTTTTTATAAGCAGTTATTCAGAATTTAATATCATTCATTAATTTAAAAAGACCTTCTACTTTATCTGTTGGTTTATTAATAGCTAAATCTCAAATAGTTTCTAACCTTGTCATAGTTTTAGAGTCTAGCTCTAATAATACATCCGTATCACTAGATTTAGTTGAAACATTAGTTGAATATGATCTTACATTCTGATGTAAAATATTTAGCCCCCTTCATAAATATCCCGCCTTAGGCGGGCATATATTTCTTATTTTAGTAGAATATATATTAAAATTTACTACTACGAGGCCTCCGCCCCATCTGATTGGTCTAGTATTAAAAGTACCAAGGTTATTACCCATTAAATATTTAACACTATTAGCCCAAGTATGTTGAGCTGATATACCCAAAGGGGTATTTTGATTATGTGTTACGTATTTAACTTTCAGATGGTTCACCGGTTCCATTGTTAGACTATTATGTTTCCATATCCCCACTTGGTGGGGTTTTAAATTAGATATCCTTCCAACTTTAAACTGCTTACTGCAGTTGTATTTGTTCTTATTATTTAGTAAATCGAACATCGAAACATTTCGTTTACGAACAAAAATAACTATAAATTGTCAAGTTATTCTGTTAATGATACAGTACAGGTCTAGGATTCAATAATAACACATTTTATCTAATTTAAATATATATACTTGGAAATTAGTATAGGTGTAGACAATTTTACCTAGAATTCCCTTTAATAGTCAGGCTATTGTCCCCTCAGCAAGTGCATTACTGTGGGTAAGACTATTGTATTTATAGACAATAATTTTATCTATGATTTTTAAATATAAATCAATTTCTAACAACGACTTCACGGTCGCCCTACGATCCATTAATAGTAATGTTACTCCTGCTGTTAATACAGGTAAAGATAATAATAATAATATAGCTGTAAAGAAAATCGCTCAAACAAATAGAGGAGCATTTATCATGTGTAATCCTATAGTACGCATATTTATAAATGTTACTATGAAATTTATTGCTCCCAATAAACTTGATATACTTGTTAAATGTAGTGCAAAAATTATTTGCATAGACGTTCATATATAAATTATAAGCTATTATATATATATATGAGCCCCGCAACAGATTCGTACATGCACCTCTCGATGCATACGGCTCTTTGCCGAAAAATATTTAAGTTTATTTACTTAAATAAAGATTTCTCTTATTACTTAAATCCTTAATTTACTTATCCCTTTTTAGGAATTCTTGATATTCATATTCATAATGTTTTTTATATACTTATAAATCTCTTCATTGTATATTTGTCAAATGAGTTAAGTTAAGTTAAGTTAAGTTAAGTTAAGTTAAGTTATCCTAACTTTTCTAAATTTTTTTATTTTATTTTATTATTTTTTACGTTCCTTAACTTATTTCACTATCTCAATAAGTTGATAACTTATTAGATAATTAATTTTCCTTAATTTTTCTATATTCTTATATCTTTTTTTGTTTTTTTATAAATGGCAATTTCTATGTAATAACTATAAATTATTTACATTATTAATAAATTATTTTTATGAATTACCAGCTAAAATCATAGGAATAATATAATCTACTTGAACGTCACCTAATCAATTATTAATATTACTATCTAAATAATTAATACTTTTAGATTAAATTAATAATTTAGATTGATAATAATAAATTTAATAATCATTATCATAATGATTATCATTATAATTAATATTATCATTATCATTATCATAATCATAAATATTATTATGAATATTATGATAAAATATGGAATTATAAAAAAAAAAATAATTTACAATTTGATTAATATCATCTTTATGATAATTATATACTGATAAATTATTTAAATTAATAATAGGTTTAGGACAAGATAGACAATTAAAATTTTGTTTAAAAAGTAATTTACTTTGTGTGTATTTATTTTCTCTTAAACGAAAAATAGAAATATCTCTTTTAATATATTGAGAAGGGTTTATAAACATTGAATTTAAAAATAATTCTTTATTAGGAATTAAAAAAGTTCAAATACGAGGGATATTTAAAGAAGTTAAATTAAGTATATTAATAGAATTAGTTCTTAAATTATCTTTATTAACGATAGTAGGACTTTGCAATCACATTCTATATGTATTAGTTTTTTTATGATAAAATGCTTTTTTAGATTTATAATTAATTTCTCTAGTAAAATGTTGAATAAAATAATCATGAGCATCATGTCCATATTTATTCATAATAAATTTACGTATTCTTTTTCACACATATATATCTAAATTACGTCTTAAATTTAATTGTCTAGGAGCAGGAGAAAAATAATTAGATCAACCTTTAATGAAATTATTAACATTTTTTAATATTTGATATAATTCTAAATTTATAAATGATTTAGAGGTTAAAAATTTAATAGTATTTCTAAATTTTTTAGTAGATGATGCTGATGGATAAGTATAATTACTCATTAAATCAATTAATCTACCAGAATTATGTTTACTAGTTCTAATTAACCAATTTATTTCTTTAGGATAAATTAAATGATGGGTTCAACCTAAAAAATCAACTTTATTTCCCATTTTTCATGGTATAATTTTAGATTTCTCATTTGAGATTTCAAGACCACGAATACTAAGGAATTCACTTAATTTATCTTTTATTAGTTCAGCCATTTCTTTAGATTTTAAACCTATTAAAAATTCATCAGCATATCTAACAAACCAAGTTGTATTATATCATTCTATTCTTGTTTTATTTTTATAATAAGTATCAGTTTTTATTTTTTTATTTTCTTTTTTATCTAATTCCCTTAGATTATTAGCTCTATCTATACTATATAAATCATGTTCTTTACTTAATTTATCAGCATTATCTTTTATAAAATGCTGTAAACCATCTAAAGTTCAATTCATTAATAATGGAGATAAAATACTTCCTTGAGGTATTCCATTTATATAATCAAATTTAGATATAACTTTTTTAAATTTTCTAGGTGTATCTAACTTATATTTTAAAAATTCTATTTCATTTTCTTCATATATATTTACTTTTAGAATTCTATCTAATAAATATTCATAATCTTTTGGCATAGGTACATGTTTTAATAATCAATCATGACTTATATTGTCTAAACAATTTTTAATGTCTACATCAATAATATATTGAGTATCATACATTATCATCATTGATTTTTTTTTTGATATAGCTTGATAATATAATCAATTGGGTACCTCTATCTGTTTTCTTCTAGAAGATAAACTTGAAGCAGGTATTGTTATTTTTATATTATTTTTTGGATCTATTTCATTTAATGGAGTAGATTTATTTTTTATTCAATCTATATCTTTTATCATTGTTTTCATTTTCATATCTAAAAATGATTTTTTTTTTTTAATTAGACTTATTGGTTTACGAGAATTAGTATATAATAAACGATTATAAATATATGCAGTAGCTTGATGAGTATTTCTACCAGGTCTAAACCCAAATGAAAATTCATCACCTAAAGGTTCCATATATGGTTCCATAACTAATTTTAAAAGCATTTGTACACCTCTATCTAAGATAGAAGAAATACCTAAAGATATTTGTTTACCATTAGTTTTAGATATAAAAATTCTTAGTAAACCTTTTGATTTATAATCGATTAGGTTTGTTTTTTTTATATAATTAGCTAATTTAAATTTTAAATCATTATTATATTTAAAATTATCATTATATTCTTTATTAGCAAATTCTACTGGATTTGATTTAATTTCAAACATAATTTTTTTAATTTTAGATATATAAGTTTTTCCCTCAAGTGTTTTTAAATATCTACGTAATGATTCACGTTGATTTAAATTATCTATTCTTTTACGATTAATAGTTTGATCATTTTTACCTTTTGAAAGAGATAATATTTTTTTATAGTATTTATATTTAAATTCTAAATACAATTTAGCTTTTTTTTTATCTTTATCATCAAAACTTAATACACTAGGTTTAAATGCTAAATTATCCATTCCTGGAATTTTAGCACTTTTAGTTTTATAAACTAATTCTATAGCTCATATTTTAAATATGATATCCTCCAAGTTATTTTTTGCCTCCGTTAAGATTTCATCTCATAATTCTTTATTATGTATTTTTTCTCATATAGTATTTGAGCATTTATTTCTTGATTTATATTCCATATAATTTTCTGATTTTATATTAAATTGATTTATTGTATTCAATTCTTCTTTAATTTTTGTTAATATTTTTATTAAAGAAAGAATTGAATTTTGAGTTTCATAATCATTATTTTGATTTATTTTTATTTTTTTTTCATTGAATATATCATTTGACATATGTAACATTTCTTCTATCTTAATATCAAAATTAAGATATCTAGTAAATTTAATTCCAGTTTTAGCAGAAATCAAGAAAGTAGAAAGATTGATATAAAATTTTATAGCTTTCTTTACAATGTTTGCCTCATTGCTAAAATCATCAAAAATTCAAATTGTATTTGGATCTTTTTTATATTTTACTATATTTTCTTTTAGTATAGGTGTAAGAGTTTTACCTAAATCTATTTTCATAACATCTAATCTTTTAATAGCATATTGATAAGTTGAATATGAACGTCTTGGATAAAGGATAAAAGCACCTTTACTAATTATTTTCGACATACTGTTTATATAAATACCCGATGAAAGATGGGGTTTAGAAGTATAATAGCCTATAAAATAAACTTTTATATTTCTTTTTAACTTCACAGTATCTAATCTCTGAAAAAATATATATATATAAATTCCAACCATAAGATACGGAAAGGTATTTATGGTTCAAATAGTTTGGTTAACTAAATAACTAACAAATCTATTTAGAGATTGGCTCCTTACTGTATTATTCTGTTTCACAGAAGTTAATTTTAATTTCTGTGTGCTATTTAGTAGCTTTATTATTATGCTCTTACGTTCTTCGTCCCTGTTAATCTCAGTGAGACTTTTGTTCTTAAAATTCAATCTTCCGCTGAGATATAAATCATAAAAGTCTTTTTTTTTCAAGTATCACTTGAAAGTATCGGTATAGAGAGTCAACAAACTATAACTTCATAATAATATAAACCTGGTATTTGCTAACCTGATCACCAATATGTTAAGAATCATACAAAGTGATGGAATAATAAGTGGTAACCCGCACGCAAGATCTACCGATGGCCCTGAATGGGCATTAATTGATGATAGTGGTGGATAACAATTTGTTTATAAATATATTATCTTTATTAAATAAAAATATATATTTATATATATCTCTAATTTGAGATATTCAATATATTACTATATTGTTCGGACTATACTTTATAATAATATGTTATAAAAAGAATATAGATCATATTATATATTATCATTTGTAGTCTCTGATACATATATTATATATTTAAAATATATATGTAAGCGTATTAACCTATTATAAAAATTATTACTTTTATAGTAAGGATAAAAGTATTTTATAAATAATTTTATATTTAGAGATAAAATAAGGTTTTTCACGCAAAAAATGATATTTAATACGGCTTAAATTTAACCGTTCAACCACTACCAGCTCCTTGCTCTATTAAAACAGATGCAATGATACAAACTAAAGCAGGTGGCAAGCGTTGGGTGGACTTCCTATTCTAACGAGAGAGATAAAAAGCCTCCCACCGAACCGTACGTGCAATTTTCACCGCATACGGCTCTCCAATTTCTAATGAATTACTTTAATAATTAGGTTCAGTCTGTGTAAATTATTTTATCTCTGGTTTTATGATATAAGTCTTATTTTTTGGACGTTTTAGATCTTTTAGTTTTATACCATTATAAAGATCATTGTGAACTTTATTATGACAGGGTTGGCATAAAGGTATTTGTTTTCTGTTTAATCTTGACATAAGAGATAGGAACCCTGTGGGTTTTTCCCCTCCCTTTCTTATGTGTCTAATATGATGCATTTCTATATTTTCTTCAGCTCCACAGATTCAGCAAGGATCTCAAAGGTTAATTTGGGTTCTCAGTGATCAATTTAAAGCTTCATAAGGGTTATAGTTTATTGGTTTAGTTTTATTTAAACCATTATTTATAACAGTAAAAGAGTTTCTTAAATTGAAAGAAAGATCTTTTTCTCTAGTACCTTGTGTGGCCTTTGCTGTCAGTGATTTCCCAAATTTCTTGAAAACTTTGGCTCTAGATTTTAGGTTTAGTTTTCGTGCCAATGTTTTAGCACAAGAATGATAAATAAAATATTGGATATTTCAGAATTTTGCAATATTATCTACAAAATAGTAATAATTATATAATCCATTTATTACTGCATTGTATCTAAGTATTATACCTCTATGATCAAGAAAGATTCATTTAGAAATAGAGAAAGGTACGAGTGACCCATTTCTATTTTTGATGAACCCTTTTTCTATAAGTTTTTTCTTTATTTCTTTTAGTGGCATTTCAAAATGAATTTTCACATTGTTTATTCTACTGTAATTGATTTTTCCTTTTATCATTTTTTTTACCATTTTTGGTGATCTTCTCATAATGTAAAAGTTCACTCCTAGGAATTTAGCCTTTTTACAAGCTAGATTGGTTATTAGTGTTTTTTCCTCACTAAGTTCTAGTTGTAATTGATCATGAAGAAATCTTTTTATTTCTTGTTTTAGTTGTATTACTAATTCATGAGATCCTATTATACCTAGGACTCAATCATCTGCATATCTTACATATCTTATTCTAATACCAGTTAAAATTCTGGAGGGTAACTTGTTTCTTTCAGCTCTTATATTTTTTATACTTTTAAGTGTATCTTTATTTTTAGATAGAAGATATTCATCTTCTAATGCACTAAGCTTTTTAGATATAGTTACCATTTTTGGGTTAACCTTTGAGATAAGTTTTCCTTTTGAAGATTTCTCTTCTATTATTGTACCAATATATTTGTCAAATATATCTAAATATATATTAGAGAGAATTGGTGAGATGATACCACCTTGTGGTACTCCTAAATCGGATTTTTTAAATGCTCCTTTATCTAAATATCCTGAACGTAATAGTTTTCAGATAAGATCAATAAATTGTTGATCCTTAATTTTAATTTCTAAGATTTCTATTAATTTTTTATGATTAATATTGTCAAAGAAACCCTTAATATCACCCTCAAGGGCTCAAGTCATACGATTTCATTTTGATATATCTCTCAACGCAGTATGTGTAGATCTATTTGGTCTAAAACCATGTGAAGTGTCACTAAATAAGGGTTCATAAATATATGTAAGAATTATTGTCATAGCTCTTAGCACAATTTTGTCATTAATATTAGGTAGACCTAAAGGTCTCATTTCACCATTATTTTTTGGTATATATATTCTTTTAACAGAAGTGAATTTGAAACTTTCATTTTTTAGTTCTTCTGAAAGTTTCAGCAGTTTATTTTTACTAAAGGTATCTATAGTTTGTTTATCATTTCCTGGTGTCATATTTCCAGATTTAGATTTTATTTCATTATACGCCAAAGATAATATTTCTTTAGATTGAACTAATTTATAAAGTCCTTTGTAACGTTCATCATTACCTTTTTTCAATTGTTTTATTAAGTCTCCACCGTTCAGGTGCTCGGTAATTTGAGCCCTGTCAGCCTGAGTTGAATAAAACTTAGAAATCTGTCACACTTTGATATGAGGATTGTATAAATTTCCTCTATCTACTATTGTGACTCCGTCTCCATATGAGTCGCCCCACTTAGGAAATCTCGTAGTTGTTCTTTTGTAGGCTTGGATTACCTTAGGCCTGTTTTCTAAACTATCGTAAAGTTCTTTATTTATCGCGCAATTAGTTAGACTCTGATGGGGTCTTACTAAGATAAATATATACTTGTAATGTTGTATAATAGTCAGCGTTTCACAAGTGAAAAATGAACATTCAGCCATAGTAATCTTAACTGGCGAAGAATTATACCTCGGGGCAGTCTTCGCTTTATCTACATGCTCTTGTCCCCTATCTATTTCAGAGTCAGGTAAGTAGATTGTTTTATAAAGTATAAGCGCAACTCTAATCTTGTCAATATTGCTACAGTTTATAACTCTGATTTTTTTTATTTTATTAGCAATCAAATCAAGATAACCTACAAATAACCGCAACGACGCACATCAAAAACTTATGTTATTTAATCTAGCTTCCTATAGACGAATGATTACCCAAATAAGTAATCAAGCCCCAGGACAGATCTCAGCGAGCGCCTCTCAACGCACTGAGCTCTTTGGTAAACTATTGTATATGTATGATAGTATCCATTGGATACAAATTATACTTATACATATTTTATAAACTTTTAGTCTACTATTTAGTTAAATATTCTGAAATTAGTTTTGATATTTTATTCTCTAATACTTTATCCTTAATATTATTTAGTTGATTTAAAACAACTGGGTTCACTTTAGATTTATTAATAAGATCTAACTCTTTGTTAACAAGATTCTTTAAGTCTAATATTAGATCCATTTTAATATTAATATTCGGTTTATTATTTACCATCTTACGTTTAAATAAGATCTTATTATTTCAATTTATAGGGGCAATAAAATTCACACCTGATCCAAGTTTTTTTATTCTAGCCGGATCTCCATAATCATAAATAAGCTCTAATAAATATTTTAGCTTATTTAATTCTATAAATTTATAAGTTAATATATCGATATTCCCACTTTTTAAATTGTTTTTAAAAAAAGTTCTAAATAAACTACCTAAAACTAATAGAAGCATGTCTTCATTTGTTTTTTTCCTATAACATGTTTTATGAACAATATGTAAGTTTTTAATACCTTTTAGAAAGATACTAATATTTTTATTATTTTTACCTGCTAGGAATAGCGGTAAAATATGGTCTAATTCTAGACCATTTGTTCAATCTATATTATATCTTTTAACAAGACTTTGACTAATATTTATATTTTTAATAGAGTTTATATCTAAATTAGCCTTACCTTGAGAGTTAAATTTATTCATTATGGTTTGATTATTCTTTTCGGATATTACATCCGTAACATTTTGATTAACATTTAAGAATTCGGATGTATTAAGTTCTTTATTTGATTTAATATCAAAAGATGATAAAATTTGGCTATTTAAGTTATTATTTATGGATGTTTCTAATAAAGCTAATTTATCTCAATTTATAAGATTATTTTTACAGAAGGAACATAATCCTTTTTGTTTATGGAATAGCTTACTTTTAACATCTCCTCTTAAATTGGCAATTTTGATAGAACGTTCAATATAAGGTAAAGGATTGATATTAAAACTGTTGTCTATCAGTGTTTTTATAGGTTTTAAACTTATAAAAGAGTAAGGTATTAGTAGTTTTCTAATCTCAGGTATTGATATTTGAGAACTCCTGTATTTATTACCTGAAGTAATACTTGGGGATACTTTAAAATTTCTTTTTAAGTTTGTATCAGTTTCGATAAATAGACGTTTATAATTTTTAAAGAATGCACGGGAATATTTTTTGAATACTCACCGTTTTAGGCATCTTTTAACATAAGAATCTAAATATCTACCTAGTCTACCTAAACCACCTCCAGGAGAAAAATAATTACCTCACCCTGATACGGCTGAACTTAATGATTGTATCATTGAGAAATCCGATTTATTGGTGTTTTTTATGCTAGTTATATCTTTTATATTCTCCCTGAAACTCTTTGTGCTCTTGATAGAAGGATATAGAAACAGACCTAGGAAATCTCTTAAACTACGAAATGTACCTGGTTTCTTTTGAGTTAATCAATTAACTTTATTAGGAACTAGTAGGTGAAAAGTTCAACCTAAGAAATTAAACTTTTTACCCATTGTAAATTCTATTAATCTTGATTTTTCTTCGGATACTGTTAATCCTCTATCTATTAATAACTTATTTAAGTTGGATTTAATATTTAATATTGCATATTTTGCCTTAGTTATTACTATAAATTCATCTGCATATCTGTAGGTGTAAGTTAAATTTGCTAACTTAATTATTGAGTTTTTCTTTAATTTGTTGTAATACCCATCTTTTTTAGGGATATTTTTTAATGAAGAAAGGTTATTTTCCTTTAAGAAATGAGATAGTTTACAACGGAATAAATTGAAATCGTAGTAAATTTTATATTTTTTTGATGTTGTGTCTCTAGCTGTTGTTTTAGCTAGGTCTCCAATACCATCCAGAGTTCAATTCATAAGTGTTGGTGATACTATACTACCTTGAGGTACTCCTTTGTCATTAGATTCTGTTATACTTGTAAAAATATTTTTACTAGGTTTTAAACTTAATAGGTTCTCTATTTCTAGGGAATTTTCTATGTCTGTTGATCTTATTCATATTGGAGTTTTTAATATATTATAAAATAAATTATGATATTTGTTTGGTATCGGTGTATTCTCTAATAGTCATTTGTGTGAAATATTATCGAAACAATCTTTTATATCAACATTATAGATGTATCATGTTTTACCAAAACCTCTTTGTCCATCTTTAGATTTATCTATAGTTGTTTTACCGTGTAGTTTATCATAATATTTTCTCTTAACTGTACCTGATTTAAAACCACTATAGTTTTTGTAAACTAAGTTATTATAAATAGCTGAAACAGCTTGATGAGCGTTTCTACCGGGCCTAAAACCGAAAGAACCTCTGTCACCAAGTACTTCTAAGTATGACTCTATTATCATATTTAACAGCATTTGTACAGTTCTATCTTTTAATGTAGGTATTCCTAATGGTCTCAATTTTCCATTAGATTTCGGTATGTAAACTCTTAGAATTGGTTCTGATTTATATTTTAGTAATTTATAATATTTTAATTCATCCAAAAGGTATCATTTTAATCTTTCATTATTTTTTAAGGCTTTTTCTCTTAATTCATTATAGTATCCTAGGGGATCTTTATTTATTTTTTGTAATCTTAGTTTTAATTCCTTAATGTAAGACTTTCCACCTTTACTATTTAATCAAATTTTATATTTCTCTCTTTTTGTTAGTTCTTTATTTACCCTACTTTTCCTGTTTCTTACTTGATCTGTTTTATCTTGTTGCAGATTTATTTCATCTTTTATATATTTTATCTCACTTTTTAAGTAAAATAAAGCATCTTTTTCGTTATCTATTTCTTTGATAATAGAAACAAATGCTTTACCATCTATACCTGGAGTTTTTGCTCCATTTGATTTTTCTATCTTATCTACAGACAATACCTTAAGAATTGGTGATTCTAAACATTTAGAGGCTATTTCTAAGATTTCTGATCAATTATCTATATTGTAAAGTTTATTTCTATTATTAACATTATCATATGTTTCAAAGTCTAATCTGTTTCTAGGTGCAAAAGGACTTATTAAATCATATGAGATTAAATTCTCTGATTTATCGATCCTATCCTGATAAATATTGTTATAATTATCGGAAATAGTATTGCTATTTAAATTGAATGATATTATTGTATTAAAATTTCGATTGAATATTGTTGAAGATATTAAACCTAATTGTAGTTTCTTTAACTGATAATAATCTTTTATGCCTTTATTTAGACTAGGATCTAAACTGGGTCAATTATTATTTTTTATAGATTCATTTATTATAGGAAGTAAGGTAGCTTCCAACTCTCCGCTATTCTTCTCTAACTTTTCTAAGACGATATTTATCTTGGCTAGTGCCTCTTCGTTAATATCTTCATTAGTAATAGATCTTAACCTATTAGGGGTTATCGTTGAATAGTTTCTGCAAGCTCTTATAGTTTGTTTTTGTTTATTACTAATATAAGTATAATGTTTATAATTTACCTTGGTTCTATTAAAACCATCGTACTCATTTTGATTACTTATATTATTAATTTTGTAAATAAAATTAGCCTTGTTAGACAAAATATATAAGTAAATTCATAGAATCATTACTGTTCCTAAGTAGTAATATCTAAATAAGTAGAAGGCATCCGAATATGAGTGCTCCATAAAGATAACGTTATCTTTATTGACAATTGTTCTTGTATACTCCGCTGCTTTATTTAAGTATATTAAATAATTCTGAAAATATGGTAAATTTTCAATTCATGATGGAAAGATACCCCCTATAGAAACATTCGTATTTTCTATAGTCCATTCCATATAATTTTTGACATGGTTGAGCAGGTCAATATATACAACTCCGAATTGCTTAAGAATCCCACGGTTGCTTAGGGATATAATTGGGTTCATTATGTTTTCACACTTCATAGCGGCACCTCCCGCACCAAATGCCATGTCTACGGCACCTATAAGAATAGGTAAAAAAAAATTCATTTTTATATATCTATTATAGATATACCCAATATTTATATATTGGGATTATATTTTTCAATATAACATGGACTTTATCTTCATCCTTAAATAAGGAGTATTACGTAAAGTCTCTGAGGATCCTATATTTCGTCTCATTGACGAGCATAAATAACCATTTATCAATTTTTATATTATATAACTCACTTCATATGAGTATAATGATAAATATATTTATTTTCGTTTCCTGCTGATTGCCCATATATTTTAATAATATTATATTTATTTCATTATTTGATTATATTAAATTATAACCATAAATTTACTAAACTCATTAAATCATATATCCCGACCATTCCTCGGGTATAGTTTGATTTCATATTATTATTATATTCATATTCAATATATTATAATTTTTAATTATTTATTTATTATCATTTTATTATTTATCTTCCACAGCAGTTAATTGCTAACGATAAAGTATATATATGTCTATTTTATAGTAAGAATAAATTTTCTATTGTCGATATTTATCATTCCATATATTCTTTACAATAAATAATCCCGTCCGGTGATACTTCATAACATTTTTATGAAGGTAATAAATTATTATATAAAACTTTAGGGGTTTCCAGCATACAGTAATATAATAATAGATAATTTTACAATTTAATAAGCCCATAGGGCAGAAATATATAATAGATATTTTTTTATAAAAATTCTCTTCAATCCTATCCAATATTCGTATTATCCCCTTCAGAGATGATTACATTATAAAATTTGAATAATATTTAAAAAATTTTATTATATTTTATTTTATTTATATATATATTTTTTATTAAGTGTTAATAACACTATCCACGGCAATTAAATTAAATTAAATTAAATTATATTTTATTTTAACGAATATGATTTATTTATTTTATATTTAAATGATCCCAATTAAATGTAGTTCTTGTTTTATTAAAATTATTTATTATATTTTTAGCTAATATTTGGCATTCTATATGAGAAGTCTTATATTTTTTAGAAATAGCTAATTCGACAATTTTAGATCAATCTTTATAATCTAAATATTTAGATGATAATAATGGATATTTATAAAAATAATTAATAACTAATTTTAAATTATCTAATTTATTAACAGATATAATATAAGAATAATAATCTTTATAAGATTTTTGTTTTTGTAATTTTAAATTTTTTTTTCTAATATCTAAATTAGATTTAAATAAATTAGCGATAGATATCATTATATTATAATAATTAACATCTATTTTATTATTATTTATATCTAAAACTTTAGTATTATTTTGTCTAATTTCTAATTTATAAGATAATGCTATATTTGTATTATTCTTTTTTTTTTTAGATATTGATATATAAAAATTACCATTAGCATCTGTAAAACCAGATAATCATGCATTAGATAATAAATCTGAGGTATCTATAGGTTTAATTTTTATTAATTTAATTTTATTTAAAATAGATAATCTTAGATTATTGTTATAAATAATAAAATTATCAGTAAGAGAATAAGATTTATTTTCTTTTTTTTCAATAATATTATCTTTATTAATATAATGATTAATTCAATTAATAGCTCTTATAAAAGTTTCATATTTAGGCGTTCTATAATAACCATTAGTTAATTTTAATATAATATATATATCTTCTATTTTTTTTATATGTCACATATAAGCTTTAGAAGTTTTATTTCTTCTAATTTTACCTATTTTTAATTTATTAAATAAATAATTAAGTAAAGGTAAATCTTTTTCAACAAAAATTATATCTATAGCTGGAGCAGATTTTAATTCTTTAGTATCCTTTACTCAAATTGATCCATTACCTTCTATTAAACCTGCTAAATAAGAACTTAAATATTTTTTATTATCCAGCAAATCAGTGTATTTTTCCTCTTTTATAATTGATGATTCATCTGAATCTTCAATAGGTAAATAATAATTTATATGTCCGCCATTAGCATAACCTTTATTAACCTTATCTAAAGTCGATATATATTGTTGATTTGCTAGCTCTACCGGGTATTTAAAGAATTTAAATAAATATATATAGATAAATATATCATATATATCGTTAAAAGTAAAAATATTTTTATTTATATTTATTTTTTTTTTACCACTATGGATGGAAAACAGTTTTACAACTGAATCCCCCAAAAGAACTGAACGTACATGTCACCACGTATTCAGCTCACCAAAGTAAACAATTAGTTTTAATCTTATGTATTTCCTTATACAGTTGATTTTATAATCGCGCCTCCTATATAATACCTGCAAAGCAGGATTTATATGGTTATTTTATGGTATATTTCACGATGACATCATGAATGTATTAACATCATATTTTGTATGTCATTACGTTTACCTCCTTTATAAATGAGGTTTATATGATGAATATGTAACTCCTCATATATTCCTAAATTTTTTAAAAGAGCTTTATCACAATGTATACAAATATTATTTTATGCTTTTAATAATTTTGTTTTTAAAGATGAGTTAAAACTCATTGCTTTAAAATTATTATTAGTATTAAATTCTATAATTTTCATATAATCGGGATGATATGCATGGATATGAGATAATTTATCAGGAATAACATAATGTTTAGTAGATAATAATTGAGAACTATTACCTATGTCAACAAGATATATACTTTTAACTTTACCACCATATCTAGATAGACCCTTAACGAAACCATGGAAAACTCATTTAACGTTTTTGATTTTAGTGTATTTTATCTGTTTTGTATTTATATTTACATCACTATTATTAGTAGTTAAGAAATAGTTTTTAGCAATTAACTTCTTACCTCAACGTCTATGTTTTCTATGGGCTCATTTTCAAATCAAATTATAGATAGCATTTCTAAGAGTATTTCTATAATGAGATGAATTACCTAAATTATAATAATTAGATCATTCTCTTATTATAGGATTTAGTTTAACGATTAAGTTATAAGAATCTAAGTTTTTAGATTTATTAAATATATTTCTTACTTTATCTATAAACGCAAGTACCTTGTTTTTATTAGGATAAAGAGCTATACCTCTACCATTTGCATGGTGTTGATAAAAAATATGTTTATTATGTCTTCATTTTTCTTGATATTTAAATGTATAACCTAAAAAATCTAATTGTTTGCCTTTATCCTTAAGTCTAAATAATCCTGTTTTTTCTTCATTTAATGTTAATCCTCTCAATTCTAAGAATTTTAAAATAGTTGGTTTAACTATATTTAATAATATATATTTAGATCTAGCTAAAACAACAAATTTATCAGCATATCTAACATAAGCTAAACCGGATGCTATACGAGTTTTAGTCCCATTTTTTAATTTAACTAATATTCTTTTTTCTTTACTTTTTGTAATAGGATAAAGAGATTTCATTATAGCTTCTTCTAAACCATTTAAAGTTAAATTTACAAGTGTAGGGGTAATAATACCACCTATTCCCATTTCTGTTTTTTCAAAAACATTTTTATCTATTAGACCACTTTTTAATCAAACTTTAACTAAGATTTTTAACATTGGATGTAAAAATAAATTATTTAATAATCACTCATGATTAATATTACCAAAGAATCCTTTGATATGAGCATCAAAAATTCATTTTTCTTGACTCATTTGTTTAAATAAGTCATTATCTAAATTTGATTTACAGGTATTTTTTTTTACTTTATCTAAATCATAAGTTTTAAGATATAGCCTTAATTTGGCTACAGCATTTTTGGTAGATCTATTAGGTCTAAATCCATAACTATGTAAATCACTTGTAGATTCTACTAACGGTTCTAATACTAAATTTATAAGATGTTGTAGGGCTCTATCATTCAAAGTAGGTATACCTATAGGTATAAACTTTCGACTATTTTCTTTAGATATTAAGACTCTTCTGATAGATTGAGCTTTATAACTTTTAGTGTTATTAATAACACTATTTAATCATGTCACTAAATCTAAATATAAATGTATATTTTCTTTCCTATTAGTTAAAGCTACTTTATCAATACCAGGAGTTTTAGAACCAGGAGATTTTGATAGTTTTTCTATAGCTAATATTCTAAAAAATAATGATTTACTTAAGATATATTGTTGTTTAAATACTTGTTGACTGTGTATACCATAAATTTTGGCTAAGTTACATAAATTGATCTGCTCTTTGAATACCTCTCTTTCAATAAGATTAATAATCTTATTGTTAGGTCAGTTTAAAACTTCACCATCTACCAATATTAGTCTCTTAATTTCAGCTTTTGATAGCTTAAATTCCTCCTTGACAGTAGAATAGTTACGTACATTTATTATGTAACTCTTACTAAGGCATTGTGAATTCAGCTTTTCTCCAAATAGAACAATAACTTTTTTTGGCTGATCTATTATATTTCTATAATTATCAGTATCTCTAGCATTACCAAGAGCATTTGCTTCCTCACGAATCTTGCCCCCGTGAATGTTATTAGTTTCTTGTGAAAAACTTGAAACAAATAAGTCATTAACATAATTTAAAATTATTTTAAAATTATCATTCAGATAAATTACAGTATCCTTTAATTTATATAAAAGTACTTCAATTGTGTTCTCAATTTCATTCAATAATTTACCCTTTCCGAGGTTCCCGCATTTGATAGAGTTTTTCTTTGAATATAGAAAAAATTCTATATTCTTAATTGTTGTTAAGTCCTCTTCTGTGTTGGTATTGACCTTGTTTGTGGTTTTGAAATGTACGCATTCATTTACATTTCTTACAATTATATGGCCTCCTGATAGTTTTATATATATTAAGATATATATATTGAGAAATCAGGTTATTGCTGAACCAATTTTAAAATGAAGATTCACTTTCGTTGAACTTAACACAATTATCGGCCCGCAGCAATGCTGCGGGCGTATTAAAGCAAAGGATAGTTTACTAAATCCGATTCCCAATAATCAGATAATTCTCCATTTCACACAACCTTCAGAGACTACTTCGTTGAATAGTCCCCCTGTGTTTATCCCCACATGTAATAATATTATTAATATTATTAAACCACACAATGAGTATATTTCAATTAATTGACAATTAATTGTCATTAAATATAAAATTATCTGTTTTGTAGATATTTCATTTGAAATATAAAAAACTCTACGACTACGTCGTAAAAATGCTCCAATTAATACTGGCATAACAAATAAGAAAAGTAGGCTAAGTCTAGGAAAGTCGCCCTTCCTACTCGCCTCCGAACCGGTACGTGATAGTTTCCTATCATACGGCTCTCCATGTATATATATTAACCTCGATGATATGAATAGTCTAGTTTAACTAGATTTCTTACTCTTCTTACGGCGAGTAGCCTCTTTGAAGATAAGTTTATCTTTTTCAGACATTGTTCCAGCATGTAGTTGATCGTGATGAACTGAGCATAATGGAACCTGCTTCCTATTAATAGCACGCATTTGTAATGTGAAAAAGTCTAATTTCTCTTTTTTATTTAGAGATTTCAGATCTCTTATAGCTCTAACATGATGCATTTCAACATTAGAACCCGAATTACAAATAATACATTTTTTAAATATATTGGAATTAGTAAATTTATTATTTCAATTTTCTCTTATTTTACGATAAGGGTTAGAAAATTCATAATTAGTTTTTGCTGAACTAACTATATTAGTTCTACTAAAGGACGAAGGTCATCAAAGTCCAACTCTTTTAGAGTTAACATTTATTCCTAGATCTTTACCATAAGTTGCAAATGTTTTTTTTAGAGTTTTAGTCCTAAATTTTCGAGCTAAAGTTAAAGCACAAGATTCCTTCAATAACCAACAGATGTTAGCTAAATTAGGGATATTGTGACAAACTGAATAATGATTATAAATAGATCTTAATACAGAATTATAATATCTAATTATATCAACATGATGTAAATTAATTAGATTACCTCTAAATGTACCTCTTCATTTGATGAGTGTATGTTTTTTTGGAACAGTTCTTATTCTGATGAACCCTTTAGATTTTAATCTTTTTATAATGTGATTATAATCAAAATATAATGACAATCTAGTTTTCTTACGTCTAGAAATTAATTTATTATTATCTAATGCTAAACTTTCATGTTGTTTTTCATTATCTTCTCTACTTTTTATTAAAAAACCTAGAAACTTAATGGGGCTTTTTCTTATGTCCGTTATTTGTGTTTTTTCTAAATTTAAATTTAAATGTAAAGTATTAAGAAACTCATTAACTTCTTCTAATATTGTTTTAGTTAGGGTATAACTACCTTGGACACCAATAACAAAATCATCAGCATAACGTATATATTGAATATTAACTTTAGTTAGAGAACTACTTGGAGTTTTCTTCATTAATCTTAATAATCTTAATCATTCCTTATATTGGGGATGTTTAAAATCATTAAATCCATTTCTTTTAGCCTTACGGACTTGACCAGAAATGTGATTATATTCTGCGTTATGTTTAGTTAATCTATTTCTATTATATTTTATTTTTAGGTTTTCTATAAAAATATCAAATTCGTGTAACATAATATTACATAATAACGGACTTAGGATATTTCCCTGTGGTGCACCTTCTAATAGGTTATTAGAAAGATTACCAAACTGATCCATAATTCCACTCTTTAACATAGATTTAATCAATGATAGAGTTCTATCACAAGAAATTTTCTGTTTTAATATATTTAATAATATATCATGATTAATTTTGTCAAAAGCTTTACTTAGGTCAGCTTCTATTACAAATCTACTACTTTGAAATTTACCTTCTAAATCTTTAATAGCTGGTCTTACACCTAAATTGGGTCTAAAACCAAAACTACTCTTCATAAATATTTTCTCAAAATGTGGTTCCATTATTTGTAAAATAGCTCTTTGAACTATTTTATCTCTTGGAGAACCTACAACTAAAGGACGTTTTTCTTTCTTCCCAGGTTTGGGTATCATTACTTGACGCCCTGGTTGGAACTCATATTTATTACTTTTTAACCCCTCTATTAAAGAGGTAAAGTAAGTAACATTTATTCCATCCAAAGTTATATTATCTATACCCGGTGTCATATTACCTGGCTTACTTTTAATAGCCTCATATGCAAGGATTAAATTCTTCATTGAAGCAATATATCTGATTTCGATAGGTATTTCCTTATTCATATTATCCATACTATTTACTCTGCCACGATACAAAGTATTGCTACTTCCGGCTTTTGTACTCATATTTCTCATCAATAAGATATTCACTGATTCACTTCGTCATATTGAATCTCCGTTACCTGAAGTCTCACGACTAGGAACTCATAGAGTCCCCTTAGGTAATCCCGAATTCTTTACTACTGGGCTGTATTGTTTTAGGATCTTGCAATGTATGATTTCTCCTCTTCTATTTGAAGTCGTATAAGATGACTGGTTCATAAATGCATCAATGATACTACATTTATCTATCTTACTTACCATCCTATATGGTAGGTCCCATAAGTGACTACTACACTGTATCAAGTTTCTTAACGTATCCTTAACATTACTTATATAAGGTTTATAGTCTTTCAACAAACCCATTCCGTTAGGCTTAAGTGTTCTACTTTCATAGATGGGTTTGGCCCAACCACTTCTAACGTAATTTACTAACCACTTACCAGTTGATCAGATGTTAATTATTAAATAACATAACCCTAGTAATAAATTAGACGGCGCACTCATTCCTATAGCATGTCCTGTTACAAGTACATTAAATATTTGATTATTTCCATTTAAATATTGTGGATTAGGTCCTGATAATTGTAGGGTCAGCATTATACAAGTTTATATAACATATATATATATATACATTATATTTCTCTTCTTTTCTGCCCTCAGAACTGTACGTGATAGTTTCCCATCATACAGCTCGCACTCAAAATGATAAGCTTATTTCGATTATATATAATATTCCTTAAGATCTTTATTCTATAAAATTAAAGATTAATTATTTAGTATAATCTCTTATTAATTTTAAATCTACAGCAGTAAAATTACCTTTATGATAGAATTCATGATGATATTGACATAATGGTATTTGTTTACGTTTAAAACGTACCTTTAACATAAGCTACTTGACGTAAATGATGTATTTATATTTTATAAGTAGTATTACATATGACACAATATTTACCAAAGAATGATTAGGTAAGTTTTATTTGATAATTTTATTTTACCTGTATAATTTTAGATATATGATTAACAGGTGTATTAGTATTAAAGTGATGTGTAACTTTGTAATTTAATGGTAAATTTAATTTAATATTAGTGTTAGGATCTGTTAAATATTTACCAAACTTTTTAAAGGTTTTAGGTAAAGAATTAATTTTAAATTTTCTAGATAAAGTTAAAGCACATGATGCTTGAAGGCATCATATAATATAACCTAATTTATATTTATTAGTTACAAAAGTATAATAATTAAGAATACCATTTATTTTATGGTTATAAAATCTAATAATTTCATAATGAGATAAATTTATTAAATGTGTTTGAGCCTGAGGTCTTAATTCCCTATTCTTATTTCTTTTTACTATTTTTGCATTTAATAATCCTTTCTTTAGTTTTTCAATTGGAACAAAAAGATCCATACGTGTGTTATCTACTGTAGTTAAACCTTTTTTTGATTTATCTGTAATAGGAACTACAAGTATAGCTCTTTTAGGTTTTTTTAGAGTTACACCTAAAAAATCTCAGTATTTTGTTAGTAAATTTATTTTACTATTTGATTCATTTAAAACTAAACCACATTTTTTTATTAAAAAAGTTTTCATATCACTTTTTAATTTCACACAATTATCATAATTACCTATAACTAATACTACAAAATCGTCCCCGTATCTTAAGTATCTTAATCTACGATATTTCGAATCCATTGAATCTCCATTTGGAACTGATCTCATTTCTATTAGATATTTTCTTCCTTCTTTATGTTCATCTTTTTCTAAAGCCCTAATTCTTTTATTTTGATTATTTAAATAGTCAGAATTTATTTTTATATTATTCCCTATTTCAAAATTTGTTTTTATTTTTTCCATATATTTATCAAAAGCATGTAATACTATATTACATAATATTGGACTTAATACACTACCTTGGGGAGTACCTTTTTTTAATATTGAAATAGTTCCATTTTCCATTTTTATACCTATACGTATAAATTTATATAATAATGCTATTGTCAGATGACAATTTATATGTTCTTTAATATAATTTATTAATATATTATGTGGTATACTATCAAAACAATTATTGATATTTCCTTGTATTACTCATTTATATTTTGAACCATTTAAATATAAGTCTTTAAGAGTTGTATGTATGGATATATTTGGTCTTAATTGATGAGAAGAATTCATAAATTTAGGTTCTCAAATAGCTTTTAAAATAGATGCTAACCCAGCTTGTACAATTTTATCTCTAAGATAACTTATACCTAAAGGTCTTATTTTAGCATTTTCTTTTGGTATTTCTACTATTTTTAAAGGAAGAGGTTGATATTTACCTGATTTAATTTCTGAAGTTAATTTTTCTATAAATGAAAAAGATATTCCATCTAAAGTTAAACCATCAACTCCTTTATTCATATTATCTGTATTTTTACTTATAGAATTGTATGCTGCAATTCAAAAATAAGGATCTATAAGAATATTTTTTAAATTGTTATATAATTTATTTTCATCTTGATAAGCTTTTAATTCATTAATTAAAATGGCGGTTAACTTAGTTTTCTTTCTTACTTTAAATGATGATTCATTTAAATATGAGGTTTTAGTTACGTACATTCTTAATAAATTAACATTTTGACTAGATCACTTCGTGTTATATCTATTTATAAATATGTTCATATTATTTCTAATATTACTCACTACTATTGATCCTCCGTTTGCGCATAATAATTTATTATTAGAGGCGCTTAAATCCCTTCTTAATTGTATGTCTTTTTTTTTAGTGCCTCAAACCTTAGCTGCTTGCTTTACTATATTTTTATATATACATATTAATTTATATGACAATCATCCTTTTCAAGAATAATATATACGAATAGAAATATATATTATATTAGATGATATATTCTTTATTCAATTTATCTTAGAATATAGGCTAATCTTTTCCTTGTGTAAAGTATCAAGTTTGTTAACCTCAACATAGTTTGATTCCATAGAGTAGATATATGATAATATAGATATTATTTCACCTACCCATTTATTTCCTGCTATACCATTTATTGATTTATTAGATACTATAAAGGCAGAAATACTGGAGATACATAACTTTTTATACAAAAGTTCTTGAATATGTATATGAAATTGCACAGATTCACATCAACATACAACCCACAAAGGCGCACCCATTCTTATTATAACTGACATTCCTGTCGCTACCATAGATGATATTAAACCATATCCTAAATATAATATAGCTATATCTTTATGTGATGTACTATATAATCAACGTGTTATATACGTCATTTGTTTATTCATATAAAAATTTTATTTTTTTTATGAAAAATTTTAAAACTTTTAATATACCATTATATATTTATTACTAACTTACCTATATATTAATTAACACGCGGCCCTATCCCCCTCCTTAGTAGGGACATTTAATAAATAATATTAGCCATAAATACATATCCTACCCACACTATTAGGAAAATATAACATTATATGAATATATGTTTATTCTAAAACAGAACATAAAAATAATACGTATATGAGTATTCCCCCCGATATGGATTATATTTATCCCTTAAGGAATAAATAAATATAAAACTAGATTAAATTTTATGTATATACCTACACAATGTATGTGTGTATGTGATTATAATAGAATAAATAAGGATGTGAAATATAGAATATAATTTAACAACCTCATCAATAACAAATAATATATATAAATAATCATAATACATCTAAAACATGTAAATATAAAACAGTCATTTCAGCAAATACATGACTATTATTAGTGAAATCATAATTATAAATTCTTCAGGTACAAATAGCTAACATAATTCAAAGCATGTTCATATGTAAGAAATGAAGTCCAGTTAAAGAGTAAAAAGTAGAACCATAGACTCCATCAGTAATAGTAAATGTAGAGAAAATATATTCAAAATATTGTAATATAACAAATATAACAATTAATAAAGTAGTAAATATAAAACCATATAAAGTATCTTTTCTATTACTATTAATTAAAGCATGATGTCCCATAGTAATAGTAACACCGGATGCTAATAGGATAATAGTATTTAATAAAGGTAATTCACTAGGTGAAATAGCTTGAATACCAGCAGGAGGTCAAGCCATACCTAATTCGATAGTAGGATTTAATGAAGAATGTAAATAAGCTCAAAATAATGAAGCAAATATTAAAATTTCACTAACTACAAATAAATAAAAACCTTGTGTTAAACCAGTTTTTACAGCTTTAGTATGGTCCCCTAAATATGTACTTTCTGCTATTACATCTTTAAATCATAATGTTAATACATATATTACACTTATTATATTTAATATTATATATAAATTATTACTCATATAATTATGTGCTGTTAAACCTATACTTAATGCTAAATTCATTAAAGCAAATGAAGTATATAATGGTCATGGTGATGGGCTTACTAAATGAAAAGGATGTAATTGTATATAACCTCTTATTGAATTTGTCATTTTTATTTTATTTTATTATATTGATATATAAATATTTGGGTTGAGCTAAATTGGAATTGAACCAATATGGATTACTTAAAAGGTAATTGTCTTAACCATTAGACTATTAGCTCATTATATATATATATTTGCCTTCGGAAAGAATTGAACTTACACCAGTCGCGCTTCAAGCGAATGCTCTACCATTTAAGCTACAAAAGCAAATCAAGAGCAAGTAGAATCGAACTACTATAACATGTGTTGAAGACATGGACTTTACCATTAAGTGATACTCTTATTATTAATTAGGTCATATAGGAATCGAACCTATGACTCAGTTGTGTAAGAACTGCGATTTCACCTCTAATCTAATAACCTTATACCATTTCGGCATTATATATGAATAAATATATATGATACATTTTTTTATTTTTATTATTATCCTAATAAAGGATTATTTATTAAACTGCGTATAATAATAAGAAAGCTATCATTAAAGCGAATAATCCACAAGCCTCTGCTAAAGCAAATCCTAAAATTGCTTGTGGGAATAATGTTGAACGTAATGAAGGGTTACGTGATGTACCATTTATTAAGGCTACGAATACTAAAGCTATAGCTATTGATGATCCACCTAAAGCTAATGTTGATATTCCTGCTCCTATGTATTTTGCTGCTAATACTAATTGCATTTTTATTATATTATCATACCTTTGATAAATATTCTTCAACTATATCTCTTCTTTTTTTCTTTTCTCATATATATATTTTATTTACTAACATAAATCTATTTTTTATCTCATCATTATATACACACCACCTTTAATTCATATATTTATTTAATAATATTCCCCCATAAACAATTCCCATAATTATAATTATAATATTTATAAGTATAGTATTCAATTTTTTACATATATTTACTATAAAATTTATACCTACATATCTTTTTTATAAATAAAATTATATTTTTTACGTATTAAAATATCGTAAATAGGTTCTTAGTTAGTTTTTAGGATATATATTATAAAAATATATCTCTATAAATAAAATTATATTTGAAAGATTTATTCCTTCTTAAATATATACATTTATTTTATATATTTATTTATAATTTATTTACATATAATATTATATCTTATACAGTTTTAATTTTATAAGTCTATATTTATATAGAGATCATATCCATTTTACATATATACTAATATAATTAAAAAAGCTATATCTAGTATAACATAAATAAATATACCATTATACTTATTACATTCTATATTATAGTCTAGATATATATAGATTATCTTATTTATTAAATATAGATTAGCATATGTTAATATTGACATAAGAAATATAGATAGATATAAATTATTATATAAAATTAATGGGTATCTAATAGATGAGAAAATATAATTTTAATCCTTATAGATAAAATAAAAATATATAGGAATAATATAAAATAGGTATAATATTTAAACAAACTGAAGGACGAGATATTAATAAAATAGACAGAAGAATAAGGGTGAGTGGTATAAGTGGACAATTAGTTAAAGATATAGGATAATTTAAATATTACTTTATTTTATGATGTGTGATATTGTATTGTATTATATGAATATATATATAAAAATAAATATATAAAATGTTATGTTATATTTTATAAATTAAATTAGTTCCTTCTCATATCATATTTAAAATTGAATTAGGGAATAAACCAAAGAGAATAGTAGGTAATATTAAAGCTAACATTAAGAAACTTTCTCTATAAGTACAATCAGCAGTTAATGAAATATAAGGTGTTTTAATACCACCAGTTAATCTATTAGTAATTTTCATTTGATATGAAGCAGATAATAGGACAGAAAAAGCAGCTAAAGCACCTAAAATAGGAGCTCTATTAATAGATCCAGTTAAAGATAACATTTCTCCAATAAAGTTTAAAGATAATGGTGTACCAGTATTACAAAAACTTAATATAATAAAATAAACAGCTAATAATGGCATATAAGTTAATAAACCTTGATAGTAATAAATTAATCTATTATGATATCTATCATATAAAATACCACCAACGATAATAAATAAACCAGGAGATACAAAACCATGAGCTAAAGATAAAACTAAGCTACCAGATATACCAGTAAATGTATTAGATAATATACCTAATATACAAATAGACATATGACTAATAGAACTATAAGCTATAATAACTTTTAAATCAGTTTGTCTTAATGTAATAATAGATGTATAAATAACAGTAATAACACATAAAACATAAGCTAATGGAGTATATAAAACAGCTGCATCAGATAATGTAGGTAATATTAATCTTATAATTGCATAAACAGCTAATTTTAATATAACTCCAGCTAATAATATAGATCCAGCTAAAGGAGATTCTGAATGAACAACAGGTAATCAAGTATGTACTGGTGCTAATGGTGTTTTTACAGCTATACCTATAGATATAGCTAAAAATAATATACATTGTAAATCTATTGATAAAACTAATAAACTAGTAGCTTGATAATCAGTATTATCTAATAATATTTCATATATAGCTATTCCTAATAACATAAATAAAGAAGAAAATAATGTATATATTAAAATATAATCAGCAGCTTTATCTTTATTTGCTGCACCATATAAACCTATCATAACAAATAATGGAGCTAAAGAAGCTTCAAAATAAATATAAAAAGATGTCATATCTTGACACATAAAATTTATTAATAAAATTATACCTAAATTTAAAACTAATTCATAAAATAATATATTATTTATATTATTTCAATTTGATATTATTGATAATGGTATTAAATATGCTGTTAATAAAATTAAAATATCAGCTATACCATCCGTTGTATAATATACATTAATTTCTGATCAATCATATAAAGTAGGTATAGCTAATAAACCACTAGCTATTAAAATTATATGTTTAGATAATTGATTTAATAATCTAGAACTTAAAGAAGTAAAAGAAGATAAAAATAAATAAATAAATGTCATACCAATTTATTAAATTATTATAATCATTAATATGACTAAAGGGAGTTGAACCCTTAATTTATTAGACCTAAACTAATCGCGTTTACCTATTTCGCCATAGTCATTTATATCTATGATATCGGATGCAACGTGATTCGAACACGTGGACTTTTTAGTCTTAATAACTCAAGTATTACGCTTTAAACCACTCAGCCATACATCCTTACCTATATTAATTTAATAATAATATATATTATATAATTACCTAAAATATATATAATATAATATAGATATGATATATTTATAAAAATGAAAAAATAAAACAAAAGACATTTAAAGATTAAAGATTTGTGAAATAAAAATATTATAAATATAGAAAAAAAAATGTAGATATGGGAGAAATATAAATAATAAAATAAAGAAGGTATAAATAAAAGAGTGTATAAATATGTAAAAAAAAAGATATAGGAGAGATAATTAAATAATTAGCTTAATAAAAAGTGAGTCGTAGACTAATAGGCAAGTCACCTAGATTTGAGCTAGGTTTATATATGTTCGAATCATGTCGACTCAGTAAGCATTGGTAGCTTAAAGGTAAAGCCTTATAATGTCACTATAAGAGATGTCAGTTCGAATCTGATGCGATGCGAAATAAAAAGGATAGCTCGGTATTGGTAAACTAATCTACTTGCTACGTAGTTGCTTTTTAGCTATCAGCGTTCGAATCGCTGGCTATCCGTTAAAAATTGACATATAACACAATGGTTAGTGTATATTATTACGGATATTATTATGCAAGTTCGATTCTTGCTATGTCATAGGTAAGCAGTATAATGTAATAGGTAACATATAAAGCTCATGCCTTTATTATGGTAGTTCAAATCTATCTACTGCATATTTATATAATGAATTATAGCTCAATGGTAGAGCAGTCCACTCATAATGGATGTATCTCAGTTCAATTCTGAGTAATTTAATAAAAAAAAATTAATATAATTAAGAGAACATGATGTTGGTTCAGATCAAATGCTATGTAGAGACATAACACATGCGAGTTAAAAATAAAATAGCGTTAAGGTGAGTGATATAAGGTATAAAAAATATCTTATTCAGATGTAGGTAATAGATAGAAAAAATCTAGCCATGGAACTGGAGCCGACGATAAGCGTCACAACGGCCACATTGATAAATAATCAACTCTTATATAGAGCAGCAGTGGGGAATCTTTGACAATGGTCTAACGACTGATCAAGTTATCTACGAGAAGGATATTAAAAAAAATATATATATATAAATATATATATAAAAGAAATAATAAAAGATAAACTATAAACTTCTAAATAATAGTAATAATGATACTAATTATGAAAAAGTCCTAACTAAAATATGTGCCAGCAGCTGCGGTTAGACATAGAGGGCAAGCATTGATCAGAATGGCTTAAAGGATCTGTAGAACGAATCTTTAAAAATAAAGATATAGAATAATGTCTAAAAAAGGATAGGGTAATAAGAATTAAAGTTAGAGGGATAAAATACTAAGAAAACATTAAGACTATAAAGAGATTACTTAAAATTATTGACGTTGTGAGATGAAGGCTACGGTAGCGACATGGATTCGATACCCATTTAGTCGTAGCAGTAAACTATGAGTACAATAAAAGAAAAATGAAAATGAATAGTACTCCGCCTGACTAGTACGCTCGCAAGGGTGAAATACAAGACATTAGACGGTTGTAGTCCCAAGCAGTGGAACATGTCATTTAATTGGATGATCCTCCAAGAACCTTACCATCTCTTGAATTTTTAACAGGCGTTACATCGTTGTCGTCAGTTCATGCCGTGAGGTTTAATATTAAGTTATTGAATGAACGTAACCCTTTTCTTATTGATAAGTATAATTGTAAAATTATAGGAAGTAGAGGTAGAAGACTAATCATGATGACCCTAATGAGATGGGCTATCGACGTGTTACAATATTAATAACAATTATATTAACTATAAGTTAACATATTTTATACTTTAAAGTATATTTATTAAATATTAAGATTAAGACATAGTTTCATTTATGAATTGTAATCTGAAATTCGGTTACATAAAGGAGGAATTGCTAGTAATCGTAAACTAGAGTGTTACGGTGAAATTTTTTGCTATTTCGTACTAACCACTCATCAACAGCAAGAAATTTTAATTTTACTTATTGAGCTTTTATTAAAAGGACTTGCTGTAAGTTGAAATACGGTTCGGTTAGGGGAACCTGATCGGGATTTATTTATTTATTCATCTATTTTTATTTTTATTATACTACATATAAACATTATATTTTTATTTATTAGTCTATATCTCAATGGTAGAGAGATCGATTGATAATCGATAAATATGAGTTCGATTCTCATTAGACTAAATTTACCCTTTTAATCTAGTGGGTATATATTATTCATATCATATATTTATTTTTTTTTTATAGATAGGAGATAATATATATATAGGTATATATATAAGCGGTTATGATGAAATGGTAGACATAAAACACTTAAAATGTTTGGATTAATATCGTGTAGGTTCGACTCCTACTAACCGTAATAAGGGGGAGATTCTAATGTTGGTAATTAGAGCTAAATTGTAACTTTAGTGCCGTAGTGCTGCGACTGTTCGATTCAGTCTCTCCTCAATAAGATAACTATAGTTCAAAGGTAGAACAATTGTATGTGGCGCAATTTATCTGAGTTCAATTCTCAGTAGTTATCCTTTGCTTAGGTAGTTCAATGGTTAGAACAGACGCCTCATATGCGTCTAATATAGGTTCAATTCCTTTCTTAAGCTTTTGTCGTATAAGCTAACCAGGCATAGCGTCCGTTTTGTAATCGGAAGGTGTGGGGTTCGATTCCTCAATACGATATTTCTTGACTATATGATCTAATTGGTTATGATAATACTACTTCACAGTATTTATATGGGTTCGAATCCCATTGTGGTTAATTATTATAGATAACATCACTTTTTATACCCCTTTTATTTTTCCTTTATATTTTATTATATAACTTTCTTTATTTTCTTTTTCCCCCTAATCATATCCCTACTTTATTATATTTTTTATTTATCTTATCATATTTTTTATTTTTACCCTTTATTCATTTTTATTCCTCATTATTTTATATATATATCAGTTTAATTTATATTTAATCAATATAAATCATTAAGGAATAAACTTTAAGAATACCACTATCTTTCATTATAGGTATACCTAATCCACTTGACTAAGTTTTACATTATTTTTAGATATATATAAATTTTATCACATTCATTATCCTTTAATTTTTTATATTTATCCCCTTCTCAGAATATCAATATATATCCCACAATATGCCCGCCGAAGGCGGGATATGCCCGCCGAAGGCGGGATATTATAAGACTTTTAATATTTCAAATCTTAAGTTAATATTATTGTTAAGTTTAAGTTATCTCTAGAGTTTAGATTCTCTATCCCTTTTATGTTTATAGTTTAATTGATTTTACCTTTAGCAATTCCTAAATTATTTTAGATATTACCTTCTTTAGTACTATTAATGTAGTTTAATCATTCTTAGCTAATTTAAAAACTTTCATTAAATTTTTGTTGTCTACATCTGGAGTATAGGCACTATTAGTCTCGATTAATAAATTAACAAAGTGAATTTTATAAGCAAATTCTCTAAGTTAGATTTAGCTTATAGTAGTATAGGTTACCAAAATTTATTATCTTTTATTAGGTTTATGTTTACTGTATATTTGATATTATCTAATTTTTCTTAAAATCAGAATAAAATTGATTAGATTAATAGAATAGTTTAGATAGCTAGTAAATAATTACTTAATTTTTCATAATGATTTAACTTAAACTGGAAGTCAACATCAAGAGTAGGTAATTTCTTGTGATTAAAACTACTTATGATCTGGGTAACTAATAATAGTTCCAACTCTCTTTTATTCTTATATAACTTATTTATATTCTTAGAGTAATTAATCTTTCTTTCCCATTCCCATATAGATAAATAACTAGTTAAATAACCTAATTATTAATTTACCATATAAATCAAGGTTTAGTAGACTAATTGACATTCAACTATTAATATAACCTAATTAATTTATTTGAGTAATTAATACTTCTATTAATTAGAGGAGTAAATTATGGCCCATTATATCCTAAATTCCTCCCTCACATTTATTTATCCTTCATAGATATTATCGATTATAGCATCATATATTTATATTTTTCCTTTATTTAATTTTCTATTTGTTGCTGAGAGTCCTTCGTTCCTATATTTTTATCCATAGTAGAGTTTTATCTTTTGGGACCAATGTTTTTTAATTAGATCCATTAATAAAGTCAACAAATTAGATTAGATTTGATTTCTTCTCAAACAAATAAAGCTCGCTGTATTCACAATTAGTGAATACCTTAATAAACAGACTTGCTTAGCTATTCCTCAATAAGTACTCGACTTACAAAATAAAATAAATAGATCAGGTAAGACCCACACAGATATTATACCTATTTAAAATTTATTTAAAATACTCACTATCATAAAAATAATAATAATATTAGGTACATAAAAATCATAAAATATATAAGTTTTTATTAAATGTGTTATAAATATATAATAAAGATATGATATATGTCATATAATATATGATAATAATATGCCGCCTTCGGGGGGAAATAATATAGAAAATAATATGAATATGAAATTTATATATAAAATGTATAATAAATAAAAAATATGATAGATATATAAGAGATAGAGAAAGAAAAATATGTATATAAGATAAAAGGGATAAGATATAAAAGTAAAAAAAATATATATATGAATATATGGGTATAATGATATAAAAAAAGAAAAATAAGTATAATTTAATGTAAATAAATAGCGTCTTTTAAATAACCACTAAATAAGATACAGAAAACATAAGCTTGTATCATAGCGATAGCAAATTCTAAAATAGTAATAGCGATAACACCAGCCATAGGTATAAATCCACTAACAAAACCAAATATAGATGAGCTCATTAAATTTAAAATTAAAGAACCTAATATTAACATTAACAAATGTCCAGATAAAATGTTAGCAGATAAACGTAATCCTAATGATATAGCTTTAGAACTGTAAGATAAAGTTTCTATTAAAACTAAAACGGGTACTAAAGCTAATGGTGTACCAGTTGGTACAAATAATGAAAAGAAACCTAAACCATGATTAACAAATCCTATAATAGTTAAACCTAATCATAATGTTAAACTTAATGATATAATAGCTACAATTTGTGCAGATATAGCAAATGAATAAGGTATCATAGAAACTACATTAGCTATTAATATAAAATTAAATAAAGTAAATATTAATGGAAAATAAATACCTCCACGTGAACCTACTTGGCTTTTTACCATATTTAATATAGTATCATATATAGCTAATATCGCTATACCTCATCTATTTCATCCTAAATATGATTTTTTTAATAATATATTGTATCCATATATTATAAATCCTACTATTAATAAATATATAACATAATTAGATATACTTAATGTTATAATATTATTTATAGTTAATAAAGGTTTAATTTCAAATTGATCTAAAGGTGAAAAAAACATATCTTTTTATTTTTTATTTCCTTAATCTTTTATTTATATTTAAGGTCTAAGTTAATTAAACTAACCATTTTTATAAAAAATATCCCGCCGAAGCATATACTTTTTATATATTATTTATTTTAGGTATTATTTTTTGTATTATTCATTTAATGGTATACCGGCCTACGGTATTATATATATTTATAATTTTATTATTAAAATTCTAGCAATTAATAATCTTAATATATTAGGTAATAAATATTTAGAAGTAATAAATATTAAAATAGTTAAAATTAATATACCAAAAGTTAATAAATGTAAAAAATAAAAAGGAACTAATTGTGGCATTATTTTTTTATTAATTAAAAGGATAAGATAAATAAAAACATATTTTTATATCTTATATGTTTTATTAAATATTAATCATCAGATTGAAGGGATTTGAACCCCCATAGCCCTACACCCAATGTAGATACGTTACCAATTACGCAACAATCTGTTAGATATATCAAGATTTAGTTAAATTTAATTCTTATTTTATTTAATAAATCAAAGTATTATTTTATAACTTGAAATCAACTAGAACATTGAGGGAATTGAACCCTTAAAGAACTAATTTGCAATCAGTCTATTCAACCATGAATAACAATGTTCTTTATATACATATATCCTATATTTTATGACAAACGTGACTCGAACACGTATTATAGTATTGGAAGTACCAGAGTTTAACCTAATTAACTTATTGTCACTTTATCCTAAATATACTCTTTACATTTTTTCTTCTTTTTATTTATTATATATTATTTATATTAACATATATATCATTTTTACCTTAATTTTTTTTCATTTACCTTTATCATTTTTTATATATAACATTTTTTCTATTTTTTCATATCTATATATCTTATAACATTTAGACATTTTATATCCCTATACTTATCTAAATATTTCCCATAATATAAATATCCTTTAAATCACCATGACTCCTTATTTTTATTACATAGTATTCAGTATATTTTTATATCATATTAAATATATTTTTATAGTATTGAATATATCTAGTTCTTTTTTTTATATATCAAAGTCTCTATATATATATAAATATAAATATCTCCTATTATATCTAAAATACCTTAATTTATTGATTCAGTTATATATAGTATGATTTTATATTTAATATTATCCCTATTTGCATATTAATGGTATCCCCCTCCTTCGTAAGGGGCATTAATTTTATACCCAAAAATATCATCTATCTCATATTTTATACTTAATTTATATATATATAATAATATCTATATCATTTTATAAATGATGATTAAGATATAAATGATCATTTAAAGATAAATGGTCATTAAGAAATAAATGATGATTAAGAAAATAAATAAATAATGATAATGATAATCATTATCCTCATTAAAAATAAATACTCATCTTAATCATTAAAAGATAAATACTTGATCTTAAATATTAATATAATCAATTAATACTAGGGCGGTTAGGTATCACACACACATAAATTATATCTTATAATATGCCCGCCTTCGGTGGGATATAATATGACTATATTTTTATTTATTATATTAATTTTATTTCTATAGATACCATTTATCTTATTTAAATATAATATAGCTATATCTTTAAAATTTATTAAATAAATATATAAATAATTTTTTATTAAATAAAAGAAAAATGGTATATTTGCCCGCTTCCTTATAGTGTTATTTATATTAAAATAATAGTTATATAAATATTTATGTGTAGTCAAAAGGCGAATAATATAAAATTTAATGGTCTAATTGTTGAATGACCTTACTAGGGATAAAACTAATATTAATAATTTTGACCTTATTAATAAGTTGCGTAAAGCATATGACCAAGGAAGTAGAGGCCAACTCTAATGGGAAAATAGCATGTGATAAAATGTGGTTAAAAGAATATTTAGGAGCTAAGTTTCATACGGTTATGATAATAAACTCCTTACAAGGCTGTTTCAGGGTATGATTTCCCTCATCTCACTCGGAGAAAGCTCTACTACATTCTAGATTTTACATTGAGGTCCGGAATGACTAAAAATAAGTAGAGGTAACCATAAGTAATGGCGAGCAGCTGGAAAACCTAAGTGAAACATGGGTTGTCAACAAGAATTAGGGATTATCTGAAACCCTTTGAGGTTGAGATAACGGAGGGTTAGTAGTAGATTGTATTAAAAGTATTAACTTTTTTAATCAATTAAAAGGGACGTAGAAATTACAGTTATAAGGCATCTAATCCTTCGGGGTTAAGGAAATTAGAACAATTAGCAATACAAAACAGAAACGATACATCTTTAATTAACAAAAATATTATACATATAACTAAGGACTTAGATGTACTTAAAGTAGCATATGATATAATAATATCCAAATCAGGAAATATGACAAAAGGTATAAATGAGAAAACATTAGATGGAATAAATGAAAATTATTTTATAAATTTATCCAATGATATTGGTACTGGAAGAGTCAAATTTAGCCCTTATCGAAGAATAGAAATACCAAAACCTAAAGGGGGTTACAGACCTTTAAGTATAGGAACACCTAGGGAAAAATAGCACAACAAGCTATGAACATGGTGCTAAATGCTATTTTTGATCCAAGTATGAGTGAATATTCATTCGGATACAGACCTAATTTAGATTAGATTAGATTAGATTGTCAGGATGCAATATGACATGTACGTAATTATTTTTCCTCAGTAAATTGATATGATATATAGAATTAGATATATCTAAATGTTTAGATACAATACCTCATAATCTAATAATAAAACAATTAAATAAACGTATAGATGATCCAGCTTTTATAAGCTTAGTATATAAAATATTAAGAGCTGGATATTATGAAAATGGAACTTACTTCAAAACTAAAATAGGAACTCCTCAAGGTTCTATATTAAGTCCTATATTATATAATATAGTTTTAGATTTTTTAGATTAAATTAAATTAAATTAATTTTTATAAGATTTAGGAAAAGAATATAATATAAGGACAAGTCGTAAGATGAATCCAGAATATAATAAAATAGCTATAACCTTAGAAAATACGAAATTACTATCTGATTCTAAAAAGATGATCATAATCATAATCATTATCATTATCATTATCATTATCATTAGAGCAGCAATTTTAATTTAACTGGAAAAGTAAGAGCTTTTAAAGTAGTTGACCAAAAATATAAAAGATTTAAGTTTGTAAGATACGCTGATGATGTATTGATAGGAGTAATAGGGTCAAAACAAGACTGTATAGATATTAAGGAGCGTTTAAAAACTTTAGGATTATCATTAAATTAAGAAAAAACCTTAATAACGCACTCAACTACTAAATATGCTAAATTTTTAGGATATAATATATGAGTAACACATTAATCAAAACGGCCTATAATTAGAAAAAGTTCATATGGAAAAATTATCCTTCCCTATCTATAACTAGACCTTTAATTGACACTCCAATAAGAGAAATTTTTAATAAATTAGCTGAATAAAATTTTTGAATATACCAGATAAGATAACCTAAAAGTTATGGTAGATTTATACATGAATCAGATAGAAATATACTAATGATTTATCTCCGTATACCAAGAGGATTATTAGGTTACTATAAACTAGCTACAAACTTTAATAAACTTAAATATAGGCTATATTATATCTTGTTTTATTCCTATGTATTAATATTAGGTCGTAAACACAAATTAAGTACAAAAAAAAAGTAATTAAAATATATCTAATAGATCTAAAAATATGAAATATTGATAAAAAAGGTAAAAAAAATAGTAGATATAGAGTTTAATATGATATGAAGAGTATGCTCTCTAATATTAATAACGTAAAATCCTATAAATATTTTATGTATAGTAAAAGCTCTATAAATATAGAAAATCCTTTTGAATGATTAAATAAAGCAATTTATATGCTACCTATAACAAAAAGTCTCCTTGAGACGAAGTGTTTGGTTTGAAATTAAGATAAAGATGTAGAAATACATCATTTGAAAAAAAAATATCAGATCAGATCTAAAAACAAAAAACTACTTAATTAGTAAACAAATTAAGATGGATCGTAAACAGATCCCTCTATATAAACAATGTCATATTAAACATCATGAGGGTAAACCTATGAATTTTAATGAGGGACCTGGTCTGTAAAGTAAAGTAAAATAAAGTAAAGTAATTATGGTAAGCTGTATGATGGGTAATTATTACGTAAAGTTTTGAGAGAACATTTAATAAAATAAAAGGTATTATCTGTTACTCTACAATACAATAGAAAATAAAATAAAAAAAATTTATATAGCTTAATAGTAAAGTAATGTATAATAAATATATAGATTTAAGGAAAAAAAAAATAATAAGGATACCGCGAGGGGCATTAGTTAATATATGAATATATATATGAAATAATGATGAGTAATAAAATCAAAATGATAATGGGGGGGGGTGGGGATATAATAATGTAGGGAAAAAATATGTAATAATAAATTTAAAGTATAAAATTAGGACTTAAATGTATTTGAGCATCTAATATATATAAAAGTGAGGGTAATAAAATAGCGAATGCGAATAATAAAGGTAAGAATATAATTCAACACATATTAATTAATTTATCATATCTAACTCTAGGTAAAGTAGCTCTAACTCAAATATAAGTAAAAGCAAAAAGGTTAGCTTTTAAACCTAAAAGAATACCAGTACCACCTCCAAAGAATAATATAACAGTTAATGTAGATAAGAATAAAATAGAAGCATATTCAGATAAGAAGAATAGAACAAAAATAGAAGAAGAATATTCAGTCATATGTCCAGAAACTAATTCAGATTCGGCTTCAACATTATCAAATGGAGGTCTAGCACATTCGGCAACACAACCGATAAATCAAATAATAGATAAAGGAAATAAAGGTATAAATAATCAAATAGAAGATTGTAATTCAACATATCTAGATAAATTCATACTACCAGCAAATAAAATACATAATAAAACAATAGTAGTTAAAACTAACTCGTAACTAATTAATTGAGCAGTAGAACGTATAGAACCTAATAAAGAATATTTACTATTAGCTGATCATCCAGCTAATAATGTACCAAATACTCCAACACTACTTATAGCTAATGTTAATATAAATCCATAATTATGATCTGTTATAGTAATACCTGGTCCAAATGGTATAACTGATCAACATAATAATGCTGATATTAAAGAGATAATAGGACTTATAAATAATATTAATTTATCAGCATGTGTAGGTATAATTATTTCTTTTAATAATAACTTTGCAGCATCTGCTATAGCCATTAAAATACCATAATAACCTACCGCATTAGGTCCCACACGACGCTGCATATAACCTAATGTTTTACGTTCAGCTACTGTTAAAAAAGCTACTGCTAATAACACAGATACAAACATTAATAATAATTCTAAAAATTCTAACATTTACCTCGTAATTGCTATAGCCCCTACAATAGATAATATTAATATTATACCTGTTATTATTAATAATATCGCATATTCTGTATATAATTGATTTCCTACTATTATTAACTCATTATATGTCGAATTTAATTCTATTATTATACCATTATAATCATATGTTAAATCTAATGGTATAAAACATACACATAATAAAGTTATTATTAATGGTGATACATTCCCTTGAGGTATATAATCTATTTTTAATAATGATAATATAAATAAAAATAATATCGCTATTGCTCCTACATATATTAATATATATAATATACCCATTAACATAAAATCTTGATTATATAATGATATAGCTGTACTTACAAATAATATTATTAATCATAATATACTTTGTACTGGTGATAATAATCCCATAGCTAATAAACTTGATAATCCACTTATTAAATTCATTCTTTTTCTTTTTTTTTCTTAAATAATGATTTTTATAATCATAATCATGATCCTCATTTTTATTATTCTTATCATTATTATTATTATAACCATTACTTTATTATATTTTCATTTAACGTTTAAATTTGGAATTGAACCAAAATCGATGTATTAACAGTACATTGCTTTACCATTAAGCTATATAAACTTACCTTTAGTATAGGTATACTAAAAATGACAAGATAAGATAAGATAAGATAAGATAAGATAAGATAAGATAAGATAAGATAAAAATATATGAATATATAAAAAATATAGTGAAAAAGAGAAATAAATAAGGGATATGCTGAAGAAAAAAAATGAAATTAAAATTAAAATTAAAATTAAAATTATTCAGCTTCAGCTAATCATTCAATAAATGAGTTAATAGGAACACATTCAATTTTGATAGGCATTAAAGAATGGTTAACTCCACATAATTCACTACATTGACCGTAATAAACTCCAGTTCTTTGTATTAAAGCACTAACTTGGTTTAAACGACCAGGAGTAGCATCAATTTTTATACCTAAAGAAGGGACAGCGAAAGAATGTAATACATCATTAGCAGTAACAATAAATCTAACATGAGTATCAACAGGTAAAACAATAGAAGTATCAGTATCTAATAATCTTAGTTGACCTTCTTCTAACATGTCATCAGGAATAATATATGACTCAAATTCTATAGTTTCTCCTTTATCAGATACAAAATCAGAATATTCGTATTTTCAATATCATTGTAAACCAACAACTTTAATAGTCATAGCAGGAGTAAGAACTTCATCACATAAATATAATAATATAAAACTAGGGAAAGCTATTAATAATAATATAACAGCTGGAAATATAGTTCATATAATTTCTAATGTTTGACCATGTTTTAAATATTTATAAGCAAATTTATTATTTTTAAAATCTATTATTACTACGTATAATATATAAGAAACTAAACCTAATATTAATGCTAAATAAAACATTATATGATCATATAATTCATGTATACCTTCTTGGTTAGGTGATGCAGAATCTTGTAAACGTACACCTCATGGTGTTGGTACATCTAATCAAATCATTTATTTTATTAATTTTTTAAATTATTATAAATACAAATAAAAAAATATGGAATCAATCGGAATCGAACCGATATTCTTCACATGCAAAGCGAAAGATTTACCTATTAATCTATGATCCCATTATATATATTTTAGGTATATGTTTTAATACTCATAATTATAAAATATGAGTTAATTAATTAGTATATTTGCAATATTACAAATTAACTAATACATTATAGTCTATAATGTATAAACTTATCTGAAGGATTTTATATTTGATATGCATTCAATATGTAAACACAACATTCTTAGCTAAAATATTTTATTAACCATAGGAATGTACCTTATTATCCTTGCGTACACTTAAGGCAACAGATAAGTAAAAAATCCATAGATGATAAAATCATTACTGACTCACGTCGTAATTAACCCATCTCAAGTAACTCCTTAGAGGACGAACAGTCCTACCCTACCTAGTTGCTGCGACCAGGAGGACGAGTCTAGACGACCAATTTGTTATCGTTAACATCTTTATTATTAACTTCAATAATTTTCATTATTGTTCAGACTATGTCTTTAAAATTTTTATTTATTTTTATATTATTTTTTATTCCAAAGATTTTATTATATATGCTTTAATTAATTTACTTATTAATTTAGTATCATTAGTTCTAAAAACTTATTTATATCTATTTTTTTATTCGTTTTTCTAGATATTCTAACACTACTATTTTAATTTAATTTAATTCAATTTTACATTCATCAAAGGTAAAACCTTCAGTATCTAAACTATATATTTTATCTCTTTTATGTAAAATTACATCTCCCATTATTCAATAAGCTAATGATTCTTCATTTACATAATCAATAATTAAATTTGGTTTAATTATTTTTTTATTCGTTTTTTCTCCTAAAGAAGAAATATAGAATAGATTATATATTATTTCAAATATTCGATGAGAAAAAGTTTTTAATCAATAACTATGTATTATATCTTTTTCTTTCTTATACTAATTTTATCACTAAAAGTATGAGTTTTAAATATATCAAATAAAGTTTGTATAAATTCTATTTGTTGATATCCTAGCTCAAATTAAATATAAGGATATTTATTATCTTTTATAATACAAGCATCACTTAAAATCATACCAATTAATATATTTAATTGTTTTTGTGTTAAATCTGGTTGATTTAACTTTCAAATTAGTAATTATTTTGACAATATATGTTTTCCATTTTTGTAGATATTTTAATATTTATATTTAACCTAACGAAATAAATTACCTGAATAAATCAGGCTCTGGATAAATCAGGTAAAACACTGAATCCTCGAAGTGTAGGAATAAATAATAGCCTGAAGCTTAGCTGGAGGCAAGCATATATAATAATAAATTTCTTATATAAAATAAAAATAAAATAAAAATTTTATAGGTATTTCTTGGTAGGATATTGTTATATGTACTCACCTACTAGTCGTTGAACGTTTATTATTTTTATAATATAAATATATTATTCATATAAATAATAATTCGCTGCAAATCATCATAGATAAAACCTTAGATTTCTTGCAATTTAACCTATTTATACTCGACTATCGTTATTAATCGAGGTGGCAAACACCGCTGACGATATCAACTCTCACGCGGTATTACCCTGTTCAATTTTGTTATTTGTTGTTTTTTTAATAACAACATCTATATATTACTATATAGTTCAGACTATTTCTTTACCTAAAAATATCCCGCCGAAGGCGGGAATATAATTCATAGGTATTGGGCGCTCGTGGTAATATTATTGTTAGTTTACTCAATTACTAGTCGTTGAACGTTCATATATCTTAAAAATTTAACTAATATATGCTTCGCTACATATTGTCTTTATATATAAAGAGTTTTATGTAATTCACCCAATTAATATAATATAATATAATATATCTCAAATAAGAGTAATCTAATAAAAGGGTAGATATATATATATTACACTATATAAAGGAACTAATATTTAATCCCTAGCGTAACTTTAATCCGTTATCGACATCCATACCATTTGTTTATGCCTGTTCACTACACTCTACGTAAGTACTAATTCCACTTGTTAGTGTTATTATCATCGCACAATTATGTTGTTATCCTTACTTATAATATTATATTCTATTTACCATATAGAATTATTGTACGTTATTTACTATTAAATAATAAATTTAATTAAACATTTAGTCTTAATTATTAAATCTAATCAAGATCATTGTTATTAGACACATCAGATGCTTTCGCTGATGTCGACGCCCCATCGAAACTAACCTCTTTACTCTTTCTTAAATAAGTTAAACTTAAGTCAATTAGTATAACTAACATTCTATATTATAGAATTTTGACTATATTAATTAGATTCTTTTTTCAAATATATAGGTATCTCATTTGATTTAAAATATAAATATAACCTAATCTACTGAAATAAATGAAAAAAGGCTAATCATAATTTTATTATGATTAAAAATCAAAATAAAGATATAGTAAAGCTGCATAGGGTCTTTTTGTCAACCTACGGATATACGGCATCTTCACCGCAATTGCTATTTCACTGAGTCTACTTTGGATACAGTTATCGCATCGTATATTCATTCATGCAGGACGTCAATTATACGTCAATGAATTTGTTAGGATAGGTAGGCTCTCACAAGCTTTCCCCCCTCGAGAACCGTACGTGCAACTTTCACTGCATACGGCTCAAACTATTGAAAACGGTTCAATAAAGACCGCCATGACTTTCATCATTCGAATATTTTAGAGAGATTATCATTATCATAATCATTATAATAATCATAACTTTATTCATTAGTTTTGAAATAAGGTTTAATATTGTATTTATGGTATATAATCTTAATAGCTTTTATATCATATAATTTTACCTCTTTTCCTTGATGATCTATATAGTAAAAATATAACTCTTTCGAATTTTTATCTATACTTTTAAAATATTTATCATATACTATTTTATTAGATCTGGTTAATAACCTTTTCTTACCTCATTTTAATAAACCTTCATGTATGCTCATATGTACCTTATTAAAAGTAGTAGAAGCTGAGCAACCTTTGTAATAATTAGCTCAACCTTGTAAAACAGGGTTAAGTTTAGTAATTATCTCTTTAGGTGTGTTGCAACCTTTGATAATATTAAGTACTTTATTAATAAATACTTTAACTTTATCTGGGTTAGGTATTATTAATGTTTTAGTATTCTGATTAGTTCTTATAATAGAAAAACCTAAATAATCTAACCTATCTTTCGATAAATCAACTATCTTTGTTTTATCTAAATTTAGACCTCTTACTTCCAGAAAATTCTTAGTTAAGCTAAGACATCTTTCAGCAACCCACTTATGAGGACATATAATTACAAAATCATCAACATATCTAATAACACGTGTCTTATTAATCAAGTTATCATAAATACCTTTCTTTTTAAGACCTTCTTTTATGTAAGCTGATAATCCATCTAGAGTCATATTAGCAATCATAGGTGAAATTATTCCACCTTGTGATACTCCTAAATCTGTAGATTGTATTTCACTAAAGCCCGCTTCTATGAAACCTGCTTTAATTAATTTTTTTAATACTTTCTTTTCAATAGGTATGTTCTCTATTATTCATTCATTAAAAATGTTATCAAAGAAACCCTTGATATTTCCATTTAACACTCAGTTTACTTTAGGATGTATGTCATTTTTTATGAATTGACTCTTATATAATATATATATGGCATCATTTGTTGATCTATTTGGTCTAAATCCATAAGAAGTATAGTCAGCTTTTATTTCAGCATATGGAAATAATGCAAGTGCAAATAAACTTTGCATACATCTATCTTGGATAGAGAGAATACCTAGAGGTATTGTTTTACCATTTCCTTTTGATATTTCCACTCTTTTGACAGGTAACGCTTCATACTTATTAATTTGTTTCAAGAATTCATATAAATGATATTTATCTTCATCATTTTTGACAATAAAGCCATCAATTCCAGGAGTTTGACTTCCTTTTGAAGATAATACATTATTTATAGCTAATAATCTAGCTATATGAGTTCTAACTAATGATTTTTGTAACGATAATTCTTTAACCTTCTTAAAGTCTCCATTTGAATTAGTTGTTACAATCTTTAATTGTAACTTATAGACTTGAGCTTTTATTTGCTTTCAGTCAATTAAATTTCAGTTAATTGTGTTTATAGTTCTTTTCATTTTTTTTATAATATATTTTTTTTTTAAGTTATTTCTAACTCTATAGATATATTTTAATAAATATATCGTAAATCTGGGTCTAAGTTTTCTGTCTAGGAATAGACTTTCTGAAATACATAGAGATTTAACGCAACTACTCCCACATAAATTGCAATTCAATAGCTTTATATATAAGTCAGCATCTTTTCAGATTAAGTATTACTCTATACCTAACATTACATTAAGTCATTAGCTTTTTATATTTATCCTTTACCTTATATCCTTTATAATAATTTCCATTAAGTGTTAATTTAATTTTATAGATTACTTCTTATATTTTACCTAAAACAGGTTGATATAAGGGGATATAAGGCTTACCAAGTTCCCGTAATAGGACTTTAATGAACAATTTAGGTCATAGCTATATCCCGGTGATTTTTTTAATTTTAAATCATATAGGTATTTCCGTAGCGTCAAAATACCCCAAATCACATAGTAACTAAGCTGATTATGTTACTTTTCCTCTAACGAGATTTTAAATTCCACTATTTCGATATACTAACCATGTTGTTCTAACCTAGCCTAATTCACTTATATCAGCTAAAGCTTATAGTCGTTGTCCTTTGAGCTTCACACAGAAAGATTACTCCTTATGCATGTCAAAGTAGGTTAATTAAATATGATTGTTAATTGTGTTCTCTCAACACATTCCTATTACGAGCTTCTTGTCGCACCGCTACCTTCGGATCCTCACAATAAGACCGCCGTTTATCAGTTTTTTATAAAATTATCTATTAAATAATAATATTTATTAAACTAACACCGGGCAGATATCACTTATTATACTTACTATTACTAGTATGCAATAAGCTATGTTTTTGGTAAACAGTCGCACGATTTATTTTGCCGAGTTCATTCAAAGTAGTTATCCCATTCCCTTTTTATCATACCTGTGTCGGTCTACAGTACGGTTCATTTCTTTTTTCTTGTTCTTTCACCCATCAATTTTATATTTCTATAATTATCTTAGGGACCGTTCGTTTATAGTAAAACCTTATGAATAAGGGGATAATCTTATATTATCTATCGTTACTCAAGCCAGCAATCTCTTTATAATTTTTCATTATATATTCTGCTACCATATAATGATCATCTTTTTCATTATATCTATAATACTGTTATTAATTTAGACCCGATATATTTTCTCTATTATTAATAAATATATATATTTATATATATATATAAAATTAGTGCATTGTTACATGTTCATTAAAAGTTGATTATTGTCAAACCCACTTACTAATTGTCTATAATTTAATACCTCATATATTATTTATTTAATAATTTTATAGATATCCCTTCACTAATGAATGGGATATTATATCCCGCCTTCGGCGGGCATATTATTATTTTTATAAAAGTAGGATAGATTTTGTTCACTTAATTAATATTTGGGACATTCATTTAATAGTCTAGGTTGTTTCCTTCTCGACCTACTACCTTATCGCAATAAGTCTGACTCCTTATATTATTATTAACTGATTTCGAGGTTTAAATATTTTGATAAAATTATATTCTAATTCCCCAAAGTTATTTAAGTGCTGTACCAGTTTAAATATGTATAAAGGCTATACTAAAATATATTTCGCAGAAAACCAGCTATCTGCAAACCAGATTTGTCTGTCACAGCTACACACACCTCTTTAGAAATTATTGCTACAATTACCTATTGAGTCATATATAAACCTATTATTGATTATATATACACTTGGACATGTGTAGATCGTTTGCTTTCGGGCCTATATAATTTAATTTTTTTCTATTTATATATAAAAATTTATTTTTTTTTCACTAAATTATATAACTCACTGGCCCAATCAGGATAGGTAGGCCCTCTCAGGCTTTCCCCCCATTAGAACCGTACGTGCGACTTTCATCGCATACGGCTCATGCAACCATACTCGAATGTAATTTCTATCCCTCGTTTTGGAGAATCGTTCCTTACTTTTTCTTAGCCAATAATTTATGATATAATATTCGTTATTATACTTCAGTATATTTTACCGATTTTTAACGAATACCCGGCCTATTGCCGGGATTAGAGATCCTAGGATCCCTAAATTAAGTTTGTTTTTTATTCCGACTCTTGATAGCCTTTTTTGGTAAAGCTATCTTAAATCTTTCTAAAGACAGGTTACCATGGGTAACCTGTTTATGACAAACTTGATGAAGTGGAAGTATATTGGTTAAACTATATTTTCCTTGGGCTTTTTGTGGAATGATGTGATGCAATTCCACTAGTTCCCCATTATATAGAGTACTTTTACATATAGGACATGTATGTTTGTACTTTTTATAAATGGCTGCTCTGAAATTATCCATTTCAATATGTGACTTTCTAATATTAAAATATTCAATATTTTCAGACAAATATGGATTTCTGTCAAGTTTTAAAGGTCTTAATAATATGATAGGTATTTCACTTATATTAATAAGTTTATCCTTTAAAGAAATACCTCAATTTCATTTTCTTGTTTCAGTAGTCAGCAAGTAATTTCTCATTTTTTTTCTTAATGATCCTCCTTTTCAATATACTCATTTTTTCATTTTTATATAAATATAATGTTCAATACTAATAAAAGTTTCCTGTGAATGATAAGATATTCTCTTATTTACCCCTCATTTACTTAAAATAGGATTTAATGTCCTAATTATAGTGATTAAAGGTTTATTCATAGTTATTATATTTTTAATAGTATTTTTCAAAATACTTATCGCTTCTTTCGAAGGTTTAATAATTAATACAGTATCTTGTTTACTAGAATTATTAAGTTTAAAATTTCATTTCATTCTTCGAATATTAAATCCTAAAAAATCAAATCCTTTTTTTATATGAGAAATTAGAGTATTTTTTTCATTAAGTTCTAAACCCCTAATCTTTAAAAATTGAATTAATAATTCTTTATTACGAATTACTAATGCTTTAGTTATACCTGTTATAATTATATTATCAATATATCTTATAACATATACTTTTGCTTTTATTTTTTTTTTATTAGGGGGATTAGCATCTTTAATGAATTTCTCTAAACCATTAAATGCTATATTACAAAGCAAGGGAGATATAATACCTCCTTGGGGTATATTATCCACTCTTTCAATGTAATTTAATTCTTCCATTACTCCAGTTTTAAGTCATTCTTTTAAAACAGATTTATGACATATCGGGGTATGCTTTAATAAAAAATTATGATCTAATTTATCAAAACATTTAGATATCTCAACTTTTAAAATTCATCTAGGATGATAACTTTTATCAGTTAAACCTCTTATTGAAGTAATGGCATCATGAGTAGATCTATTTTTTCTATGCCCATATGAATGAGGATCAGATTTAGTTTCTACTGCAGGATCTATAGCTAAATAGTATATAGTTTGAACAGCTCTATCTATCATTGTAGGAATAATTATAGACCTTAATTCCTTTGAATAATTATCTTTTAGAATATTTATTCTTTTTAAGGGTTTTGATTTATAATTATGAGGATTTTTCAAAATAGCGGATAATTCTAAGATAGCTAATGAATAATCTTTTGGATTATTTCATATTATACCATCTATTCCGGCTGTTTTCCCATTTTTATTAGTTACAACTTTTCTTATTGCCAAACTTTTAGCTTCAAAACTTTGTAATAAAATTCATTGTAATTTATACACTTCTTTTATATCATTATTTAATGTAGCAATAACTATTTTCTCTTGTAGATCTTTTACTTTTTTTTCAGCTTTCTCTCAATTTATCATATGTCAAATATTTGAATTAACCCGACTAAGCCGGGAATCTTTCGATTTTTTATTTATACTTTTAAATCTTACACCTGTTGCAAATATAAAATTCTTATTTATAAATAATCCTTTATATCACATCATTCCTAATAAATAATTTCTATATCCTCTAAAGGATGTTAATATATATTTGCCAGCATATAATCTGGATTCCATTAAAATTCTCATCATGTTTTTTTTGTTTAAGTTTAAGTTTAAAAATTTTTATCTTTGTTATTTATTATATTTCGTTTTTTTATTTGATCAAATAATTCACCCAAGAAATAGTGTTAAACATTCAAATCGAATATAAATTTTTTTTTTTAGTAACACTAATAACTTAATGGTATTTTATCGAGTTAACCATTTAACTTAGTTTGTCTTATTTACTGTTTTGACATTTTTTCATTATTAACATATAATAATTTTAATAAGCTTATTTATTTATAAAAGTTCTTTTATTCGCCAATTTACTTCCTTAAAAATTTACCCAAAGGTAAATAATTAATTAATAAATCGATACTACTTTATTTCCTTAATTGTAATTTACAATTTTGAACCTTAGATGAATATTCCGGTTAAACCGGTTAAATAGACAAGATTCCTATAATAATCTACCGAAAGCTTCAGATTATCATATCGCCTTTTTAGGGGCTGAATAGTTACGATGATCACATTGATTCAAGTCTGCATCCTCTCGGATTAAGTTATAAAACTCTATCAGATCTATTACTAATCTGCATTCGCTTTTTGAATCATTCTTATACCCTGAATTCGTTATAACAACTTCCAATTTCTCTTTATATGTTACCTCTAAATAAATTAATATTTATCCCCCCCCTTCGGGGGGTATATAATATCGGCCCCCCCTTCGGGGGGGCCCATATTTAGAGAATTTAGGGCTTACCAAGTTCACTAATAATTACATTACTCCCGGAATTAATTTAATAAATTAATACCGAGTATTATACAGTATAAACTATATAATCTAAATTCCTTAGATGCTATGCTTTACTCCGTGTTAAATATGTTCCATTTCAAACCCCAGTATAAGAAAGATTTGACTTAACAGTTATCATTTTTTACTACAGCTAGCTGTTGTTAAATTTGATACACCTCTTACGAAGCCTCCAGGCATGTTCACTTTTGTTCATCATAGAATTACTCACCCTAGCACTCCGACCTTTAATATATATTAAAGATGGGATTATTGTTACATTGTCTCTATAGCTTCACACTGATGATTACTCCTTCAGCATGTATAGATAGGGTCAAATCAATGGAAAAGATTTGGTGGAATTTAACCACATTAATTATTAATGCTTCTTGTCGCACTTATACAAGAGGTACGTTATACTATAACTGCTCTTTATTATTCTATTTCTTTACTTTCCCTTGCGGTACTTTAATCTAAAATTTAATTTTATTTCTTAGTAGTTGGAAACTACTTTATTCTTACCTCTTGGCAATACTTTAAGATTTTTATATTTTCACTCACCGTTACTTATATTATCCCTGTTGGTTATTTAACAAGTTACTCAGATGTTTCATTCCACTTGTTTTTATTTTTTTTCATTTTCATGATTATGATTGATCACTGTTTATTACAGTTTTGATCTTTTTATCATTATTTAAATTTTGATTCGTAATCCTTAAAATAATATTTATTACATATACCTTTTTTCAATATATCACCTATATTTTATATATTTCAGATATTTTATTTATATTTATACCTCAATTTATTAAAATTATCCCGCCGAAGGCGGGCATATCATTTTATAGATATTTAACCTTTTTATATCATATAATATATATAGGATATTCATAAGATAAATATAGTCATAGATTTTTATCTTCTTATGAGAAAAATATTGAGGGTAAATCTAAACTCTTAATATTATATGAATATATCTGATTTTTTAAGTAGTAAATCTTTAAAAGATTTTATCAGTTAAATAAAATAAAATTAACTCCATATCATAATTACCACTTTATTAAAAATAAAATAGGGTAAATCAAATGATAGGTCTATAAGGAGAGAATGTTTTATCTCCTTAATTTAAAAAGGAGTTATAATAACTATTTATTACCAATATAGAATAATATATTTTCTATAGTAGAAATAACAGGAACTAAAATAAGGAAGTAACTGAAATAATAAATAGTTGCAAATTGACCTAATACAATAAATGGAACTTCAACATGTAATTGACCTAAGTTACCTAATAATAAGAAATTAAATACAAATAAGTAGAAAGAGAATTTAGATAATACTTTGAATGTATTACCTCTTATAACTGATCTATCTGTTATAGGTAATATTAATAATATTAATATAGCAGCAAACATAGCTATAACTCCTCCTAATTTATCAGGTATTGATCTTAATATAGCATAAAATGGTAATAAATATCACTCTGGAACTCAATTATATTAAAAATATAAGTTTTATATTAATCTTAAATATTATCTAATAATATATAAAATTATATTTCTTATATTACCTTAAAAAGGTATATTATCTTTTAAATAATATTTCTATACATTAAGTACCGTACTAATTAACGGAACACTGTATAGTTTAGACTATGTCATAATATTTAAATTTTTATGGATACATTTATAAATATATATTTGTATTTTATTAAATATCAGAAGCGCTCGTGGTTTATAAATATTATTATCTATTTAATTTAACTAGTCGTTGAATATTTATATTCTTAAATATATATAAATAATATATATATTATAATACGAATATACTTTACTGCAAATTGTCCTATATAGTTTAATAATATAGGATATCCTTGCAATTCACTTCTTTTTCATTTTATATATAATATAATATAAAAAAATATATATATATAATGCGACAGTATATGATTTTAACATATTTTATATGTAATATTAAACTGATATGTATAAAAGTATATAAGATACTTCAAATTAAAGAATACATATAATCATATGTGAGTTATAACTATCGATGCCGGAGTTACCATAGGGTTACCTGGAATATAGTTATCTGGATGACCTAATGTATTAGGTGAAAAGAATACAAATAAACTAAATATTAATAAGAATACAAAGACAGTTATTAAATCATTGAACTAAATATTGATCCCTTAGCTAAACCTATTAGGGTTGTCAAATATTCGTCACCGAACCGTACATGATAGTTTCCTGATCATACGGCTCTCCATAACTTTTATTTAGTCTTATATTTAGTTATATATTTATTTGGATTTATTAATGAAATTAAATATTTAGGTTTTTTATCTTTATTTCTATTATTATAATCTTTAATTAATATATTATATCCAAATTTTTTATAAACTTTAGATCTACTTGATAATTTATATTTATGAGCTAATGTACGTAAAACTACATCTTTAATTATATAATATATATATGATATAAGTATATTTTTATTATTAACATATTTATAATAATTAATATATTTTATTATTATATTATTAGCTAATTTTATAATATGTTCTGGTTTTAATTTAACTCATAATAAATTAGATTTACCTTTATCCTTTTTAGATTCCCTAATTAAATATCCTCCTTTTGTTAATTTAGATTTTATTAAATCCATAGGTGCATTTAATTTTAACTTATTATTTTTATATATAATATAAGTATCTAAAAAATAAATAGGATTTTTATTTTTTTCTATTTTAATTTCTATATTATTATCATATTCTTTAATAATAAATTTATCGATAATATCATTAATTTGATGATCTTTTTTATTAATACCACCCTCCGGGGGTATTATTATAAATTCATTATTATATCTAATATAATTTAAATTAGGATAAATTTTATTTATATATAAATCTAATTGATGTAAATAAATATTAATTAAAATAGGACTAATAATAGTATAAATAGGATTAGATATTAAATTACTATTATTAATATAATAAAATAAATAATTAGAATTTAAAATTTTATGTATTAATTCTAAAAATCTTTGGTCACTAATTTTTTTAGATAAAATTATCATAAGTTTATTTTCTATATTTTTATAAAAATAATAGGTTTTATTCTTATGATTAAATTTATAATTTTTTATATTACCTTTTATAAATATAGTATATTCTTTATAGTTAGATATAGATAGATTAGTAATTTTATTTAAAGCTCTATCACGATTATTATATATATCAAATATAAATAAAGGTTTATAAATACTATCTAATATAATTCTAACAACTTCTAATACTAATTTATCTTCTAAATTATATTTTATAGAAGATAATGAAGATTTATTATTAAATGTAAATTTAAAACTATTATCTTTTAATTTTAATATAATATTATTAATATAAGAATTATCTATATTGTTAATTTTTAAATTAAAAGAAGCTAAATAAAATATATCTTTATTATATAAAAATGTTTTGTATAAATTTCTATCAATTATATTATTAGGATAATTTAAAGATCTTAATTTAAGACTATCTAAATTATTTAATACATTTAATGAACTACCTGTTCTTGTATTAAAATATCTTAGAAAAAAAGTTACTGGTTTCCTTCATAGATAATTATAAGACTTTAGATTCTTATAATGGGTATAATTAGAATGTAAATTAAATAAAGAAAAATATTTAAATCTTAAATTATAATCTATTACTATGAAACCTCTGTTCGCATATTTATTACTAAATGAAACGAATCCCGTAGTTGTATAAATCTCTCATATTTGACTTTTAGGTTCATCACTCATTTCTTTAATATCAGTTCAAGATATGAACATAAGATAAGTATTAATTATTGTTTTATTGATATATTTAAAGCCTATATCAATATAATTAATAAACGTGAAATAAATAGTAAAACGTTCTCTATAATTTAAGAGCTTTAGAAATTGATGTTTGAATAATCCAATTCTAACCATGAGTCATTCACATGAATAATAATTAATAACTATAATATAAAAATTATTCTTTTCTATACATGCTCTGTTCAGCAAATGTTTTCACATATTACCTAAGTATAGTAGTGGAAGTATGTAAACAAAATACTTGTTGCTATGTAACAACTGAAGAAATATACCACAACGGCGCACTTTAAATATAAAGTAACTATGCATAGGTATTCTATCTAAATTACCAGTTATTCCCACAGGATTTGAAGAACCATGAATATGTAAAGCTATTAAATGCATAATAACTAATGCAGCTAATATGAATGGTAATAAGAAATGTAAAGCGAAAAATCTTTGAATTGTTGGATTTGATACTGAGAAACCTCCTCATATAACATTTTACTTACCACTTTATATTTTTTTAATTTTATATTTACTTATAATTACTTATAAGATTAGACTATGTCATCATCCTTTATAGGATGTAAGGCGCTCTTGGAGATATTATTGTTATATGTACTCAATCTCTAGTCGTTGAACGTTTATATCACTTTAAATATATATATATATTTATCATATATGATATACTTCGCTTCATATTATCCATAAATTTATGGATTTCCATGAAATTCACCCTATTTTTCCTATATATTTTACAATATATGGCCGCTTATATGAGTTTTTTTTATTCTATATTTTTATATTATTTATATATAAATCTTTGTATCTAAAACTTAATTTTAAATCTAATAATCATTTATTATATTCTATTGATTTATAACCTAATAAACGATAATCACCATTATCATTATTAAAAAAATTAATAATTTTTTGAATATCTTTTTTAGATGATATAGTTAATTGTATATATTTATCTTTATTTATAGATAAACCTTTATTTATATAAAATACTTTTTTTATATCCTTAAATAATATAAAATTATACTTTTGGTTTAATTGAAAACAAAAATCATGGTTTTTTTTTTTAAAAAAAGAACCTTCAGCCATTGTAAAACCTACTAATCAATATTTAAAATAAAATAATTTATTAAACTTATATTTAATAATATTATTATTTATATAATTATCTATATCATTTTTATATTTATAAATATCATTATATTTAATAATATTATTATTTAAAATGTATTTTGCTAATAAATATTGTTTTTGTCTAGTTTCAGTTAAAAATTGTATATTATAATGATCTAATAAAGGTATTAATATATTTTTTATATCTGTTTTATTAATTTCTAATCTAACTAATTTAGAACCTTTTTTAGGTGTTATTTTATAAACTTTACCTAAATTTAATTTAGAATTAAATTCATTTAATAAATCTAAATCATTTTCATGTAAATTAATAACTAAAGATATATATATATAATCAATAGTTATATTATTTTTTATTTTTTTTTTCTTAGTCACTCTTATATAACCATCTCCATCTATAAAACCTATAAATTTATATAATAATATAGGATCTTTTATTTCATAAACATATGAAGGTATATTTACATTATTTGCGAGCTTTTTTTTATTTTCGCTTACTATAAATTGTAAGTTTGTTATTTTTTTACTTAAAATTAAGATTATAAAGATATATATATATATAATATTATATAATGGTAAGTCTCAGGTTAACGGAACTAAATCTGAACCAATGAAAGGTATAGCTGATAATAAGTTAGTTATAACGGTTGCCAATATTTAAATATTATTTATCCCCTTTATTAAGATTTTAATAACAATTTATTAATTAAAAAAAAAAATTAAATTCTATTGTTTTTAAATGTTAAAATAAATAATACCATGTACTTATTAAGTATAAATCAATAAAAGCAAGCAGCAATCTTCCTAGCTATTCTATTATCCTATAATTTATAAAATTTTTAAATATTTATAAAGATATATAATCCCTATAAATAACCTATCTAAATAATTTATATAAATAAGTAGGTTACAATCAAAGGAGATAAAATAGAGGGGATTATGATTATTTATGCTATATTTTTATTGACTACGTTTATACCTTAAAATAAGACAATATATAATTATATATAGTTTAATAAGCCTTGTGTATAATAATAAACCATAAATAGGCTTTGCTATTTATAATTAGACATAATTAGATTATCTCTATATAATTTTTAATTTATATTATATAAATATCCGAGTGCACATTAAGCATCATTTTAGACACCCATTATTGGACCACTCTGTAGGGATAAATTTATTCATTCTTCTAAAAGTTTTTGAAATAAATTTACCCACGGTCTTTTTACTTAACATATAAATTTGACCTGTTTTCAATAATGTTGCATTATATCTATAAACCCCAGCAATGTGGGCTTAAAAATAATATGAATTTTATCCTCTTTTCATAAGATGAAAATATATCTATGAAAATATATCTTGTAGGATAATAGATATAGACCGATAAATTATTTCATATGTATAATCTTTATAAAAGATTATGATTATCATAATATATCCTCTCAAGATGAGCTTATTAAAATAGATAATAATAAAACTTTAGAATTTTTTAATCATAATGATAATGATAATGATAATAATCATTTTTATATAATACTATATTATAATTTAAATATAATATATCTGATGAAGATAATAAATACTAAAAAAAAAATCTTATAAAAGTTTATGAAAATCAAAAAAAAATTTTTTATTTTATTTTATTTTACCTTATCTTATATATATTTACCAAATTTATATTTCATTGAAGGTATAATATAAGGTTTTACAATTTTAACTAATAAAGGCATAGATTTAGATTTAATATATATATTATAAACAAATTCTTTATTTAATCCATTTTTAAATCCATTTTTATGTATACTACAATCTAAATTAAATTTAAAATTTAATAAATAAACAAGATATTCTATTTCTTTTAAAGTAAAATTGTTAGTAGCTAATTTTAAACCTGACTCTATTTTACCACCATCATTCATAATTCATATAGCTAATGCTAAAGGAGATAAATATATATGTAAATCACAAGGTATAATTTTAATTTTATGAGATAGATGCCCCGCATCATGGGAAAGGTTAGGAATATATCATAAATTATATATATTATTAAATTGATAATAAGTTCAAGTACTAAATCTTATATATTTTCTTATTTTACCCTTATTACCTAATCTAGTTTTTATTTTAGGAATAGTTGTATTACAAAAACCTAAATTAGCTATTAAACTATGTAAATATAATAAATATTCTTCATGAGTATTTTCTTGATAAAACACTATCCTAGTACCTTTACCATTTTTACGTTTTTCAGCATGTCCATCACCTAATAAAGAACCATATATTATTTCTATAATAGTTGTATCTTTAAAAGGTCAAGATTCTTTAAAATTTTTTACATTTGAACGATGTGTACATATATTTATTATTTTATATTTAAAAAAATTTGGTGGGCATAAAGAATTATTTTGATTTTGATTTTTTAGACTTAAGATTTTAAACTTATATATTATTATCTTTCCCCCGATATAAAAAAAAATTATAATATTTAAGGCAATAAGATTACCTCAGTGGCTCATTTGTCCATAAACAAGGCAATAACCCATAAAAGCAGTGGCCATTGTTAATATGAAAATTATAACTCCTATAGATCAAACTAATACTCTTGGTGATTTATAACTACCATAATATAATGCTTTACCTATGTGTAAATACATAGCAATAAAGAAGAAAGATGCTCCATTAGGTAGGGGTCAGTGCTCATACAAGCCATTTAAATTAACTCTTAAGTTAAATTTACTCTTCTTACCTGCCCTCAGAACCGTACGTGATAGTTTCCCATCATACGGCTCGCCAGAAAAAATGATTCTAAAGAATAAATGTTTATATAAAAATAGTAATATTGTAAGTAGGGGTCAGTGCTCATACAAGCCATTTAAATTAACTCTTAAGTTAAATTTACTCTTCTTACCTGCCCTCAGAACCGTACGTGATAGTTTCCCATCATACGGCTCGCCAGAAAAAATGATTCTAAAGAATAAATGTTTATATAAAAATAGTAATATTGTAATTATTTAGTATAATAGGCTATTAAATTAAGTTAAAATAAATTATCAAGACCAGCATGAAGTTCCTTATAATAGAACAAACAAAGAGATATTTGCTTACGTTTATGTCCTCGAACTGATTATTGATAAGTAGATTTTCCAGTTAACATTTTATTACGTATATCTTTAACTAGTATAATATGATGGATTTAAATATCTGTAATATAACCACAGATAACACACGCTTTATGGAAGCCGGATGTTATTGTAAGTTGTTTATGACTCTTTAAATAACGTATGACTATTTATTTTGTTAGATAATTTAGAATTATATAAATGGAGAACCTTTAGAGTATGAGGTATACCTGTCTCCGAATCAGTTAGTTTCTTACCAAATTTGATAAAGGCTTTTCTTATAGTTTTAGATTTGTATTTTAAAGTTAATGTAGATGCACAAGACATAACTAATAATCATATAATAGGACGTAATGAATAATAATTACGAAGAAAAGAATAGTAAGATAGGAGACCCCTAATTTTATTATTATAAAAAGTAATAATAGAAAAATGACTTAGATTAACTAAATCTCTTCTAGCTTTTGCATAAACAATATTAAGATGATTACGTCTAATAAACTTATTTTCAAAAAGTTTATCCATTATGTTTTGGATATTCGCATTAACAATAAGTCTTCTATGAAGTCTGTAAGTAAGATTATTATTACTCTTCTTAACATAAACAGTTTTCTTTGCTTTTAAACAAGTAGCACCTAAGAAATTGAATCCCTTAGTAAGTGGTACTATCGAAGTTTTGTCTAAGTTAAGTTCCAGACCTAAAGAAGCTAAGAAATCTTTAACTTTTATTCTAATATTATCTACATCTGAATGACTACCTACCATAAAAATGACATGACAAAATTATCAGCATATCTAATATAAATCATACGTCTTAATTTTAGATATCTAAAATTAGTTAATTTTAATAAGCATTTTACTTTTATACTTTCTTTGTACCATAGATTTATATTTTAGGTTTTGAGCTATATTTTTCCCTATATTAAAATCATTATCATTAATGAGATACTCCATATATTTATCAAATTTATCTAAAACAATATTAGCTAATAATCGACTTAGAACACTACCTTGAGGAATACCCATACCTGTGTATTTTAAAGTACGACGAGATCCTTTTAACTTTAAGTGATTTATTAATTAATTAAAGAGTTCTATGACACTTGATAGATTCTTTTAATATATCCATAATAACATTATGAGATATTTTATCAAATAATTTACTAATATCTCCATTAATAGAAAAATTAAAATTATCTCCTTTAAGATGAAGTTGTTTTAGAGCTGAATGTGTAGATCTACCAGGTCTAAATCTATATGATAGATGACTAAACTTAGGTTCATAGATTCTTTCTAATAATAATTAAATTGCCTTATGGATAATTTGATCTGAATCTACTTTAAGAGGTCTAATATGACGATCTGCTTTAGGAATTTCAACTAATCTAATTAAATTAAATTTACCAAATTTAAGGTTATTAGCTGTTTTAGAAAACCAACTTTTGTTAATTTTATGAAATGTTAGATCGTGAGTACCTTTAGTTATATTTACAGATTTACTTTTTATTAATTTATAAGCTTTGATTAGAAACTTATGATTAGCCAAAATGTTAATTAAACCATTATACTTATTTTATTTATCTAAACATTTTTTAAGTTCAATATCCAATGAAGTATGAAAGTTATCTTTCAAGACTTTATCCTTCATAACTTTACATTTTTTCCTGCTTTCCTTTTGACGAATATCGATTTTCAAATTTTATAATTAATTAACCCATTTTAGTAGGGAATTACCTTATAACTAAGAGTACTAAAGGTATGAAATTTGTATATATTAATCATAGTATGAAAGCTCCGTGCCCGCTTACTTAATGAATTCAAGTATATACTAGAATTATAAGCATAGGCGGTTACATCCCTAGGTTCGTATTTTTCAGTTTTAGTGTTCTCATTTAGATGCTTGCTCAAATAATATAGATTTAAATTACTTATATATAAGTCCCAAATATTTATTAATACCTCTACATACGCTACACGCATCGTATGTAGTTTTAAATATACACTAACCGATATATTCTGCTTAAGATTAGTGGTAGATATTATAACTAGGAATTGAGTATCAAGTTTGTTATCCTCATCATGTGAGAAGCCCAAATTACTTTTATCTCGAAGTGGCAGAGCCTCTCAAAAGTATTTCTTACTAACTGCTATACAACCTAAAAAGTTATTAGCTATTAAAGATTGCGTTAGATTTGGGTACATAAATCTTAATAAGATTGGTATTAATATGTAAAGCTCTTCAGCTTGCCTGAAAAAACGCTCACTAGGCGCACCATGAATATATCTTATTAATCATCCTCCATTTACAGTAGGGTCAACCTATTATTTGAATTGCCCTCCAAACCGTACGTGATAGTTTCCCATCATACGGCTTTCCATGAATTACTAATATAAAAATTTTGTTATTTTTAATTTTCTATTTTTCCATACTCTCAATAAGTCAAATTACCTTTATCTAATTCTACATGGTCATTATGACATAATGGTATTTGTTTACTATTTTATCCAATTTTAATAGAATAAGTGTTTCCATTATTAAATTTCAAGTGGACTCTAATCTTAGCGATCTTTCTTAAATTATGCATTTCTAATTTATGTTTATAACCACAAATGGCACAACATTTACCAAAAGAGATATCTTGTAAATTATAACTTCAACTAGCGTTGATAATAGTATCTAATTAATTATTATCTAATTTAGTATTAAAATTATATTCATTAAAAACTTTGAAAGAAGTATTTTAATAAAGTTTATAATAAGTTTCAGGATCTCTAAGAGAGAAATCTAATTTAGAGAAAGCTTTACTAATAGTCTTTAATTTATACTTGTTGGCAAATGTTAAAGCACACGATGCTTTTAAATATCATATAATAAGGCCTAATTTAGGTCTATTAGTAGCAAAAGAATAATAGTTAAGAATACGATTAATTTTTGCATTATATCATCTCAAAATATAATAATGAGGATGATTAAATAAATTTTTGAATACTTTATTAAATCTATTTCTTTTTAATAAACCTATTTTTATAAGCTTATCTATAATATCCAAAATTGGAGCTTTAATTAAAGTTCTTAAAAGTATTTAAACCTTTATCGAAAACAACATAATCTTTAGTTCTTAAATTACAAATAAGAGCACTTAAAATGTTTATTCATAGAGGTTATAAGAGTTTTATCTTTATTAAGATAAAAACCACATTTGTATTTAATAAATTGAGAGATATTTTATTTTATTTCAACACATTCTTTATAAGATGAAGTAATCATAATTATAAAGTCGTCCGCATAACGTACATATAATAATCTACGAAATTTTTGATCCATTAGGTCTCCACTTGTTATTTTTCTCATTTGAACTAAACATTGTATAGCTAATTTATATAAACCACTCATTATAGCCTTTTTACGTACTTCTTGTAATTTAGTATATTCTTTATTATGTTTTCTAATTTTTCCTTTATGAAACTTTATTTTATATTCTTCCATATATTTATCAAATATATCTAATACAATATTACTAATAACTAGACTACAAATAACATCTTGTGGAACTCCAATTTTGTTAAATGTTATATGCACACCTTTAGCGGTATTATTATCTTTAATAGGATAAGATATAACTTTATTTATTATACCTCTCATATTAGGACAACCTATAGTTTTCCTAATTTCTTTTTGTATAATATAATGAGGAATACTATCAAAACATTTAGTAATATCTCCTTGAATAACCCTAGAGTAACCAGCACCCTGAAGTCTTACAACATTTAGAGCACTATGTGTAGATTTATTTAGTCTAAATGCATGAGAAGTATCACTAAAATTAGGCTAATATATTGTCTCAAGAATAACTGTGATAGCTTTTTGAACAATTTTATCCCGAAATAATACTTAAAGTACGTACTTTACCATTTGCTTTAGGTATTTATACGAATCTAGCAGGGATAAATTAGAAACTTCCATTTTCTAATGATTTAGCTAATTCTATAAATCAATTACCATTTAAACCATCTAGGGTATAATTATATATACCTTTTGTCATATTTCCAGGTTTACTTTTAATATCTTCATAACAAGCTATTAAATAGTATGGATCACCTATTAAAGAATTTATATTATAATAAATTCCAGTTTTTTAATTTTTATATTTTTTAGTCTTTTACTAACTTCTACAAAAAGATTCGGTTTTGTTTTACGAATAGGTTTTATACCAGAAGGTTCCCCTCCTTTTCTACTAGAAGATTTCATTGATGTTAATAATTCACTAGTCTCCTTTTCATCAGAAGTTTCTGAGATACTATGAGACTTCCGAGTCCCCATTAAATCTTATTTAAGATCTAATTCTGGGGTTACTTCCCTTAGTTCCGTATCGTCTATCTTTAATGTCCTTGTGTTCTTAGAATCTTGCATTAAATATATTTTAGCCGACATAATTATATCAGCTATATATATTATTAATTAATAACTGGTAATACTATTTAGTCAATATAAATAACGCGAGATAATTATATATACTTTAGTATTCAGTTGCTGTCATATTCCGTTTAGAACAACTGGACTATGCTTTAAATTCCCCATTAATGTATCAAGTTTCTTATCGTATTCATAAACACTTCCATAAAAGAAATCTACTATGCTTCACGGTAAGCACTTTATTTCTTCTTTCGATGTCGCTATCCATCCACTGAGTTTATTAGACTTACCAATGGCGTGACACTTAATGGCAATTATTATAATATATATATACACTATTAGAGTATATAGATTATAGACTAAGATAATTGGTATACTGGACAGTATACTTTCAACGTACGACACAAAGGCGCACTCACGCATTATATGTTCAACTGAATTAAATGCTAATTCTATATTACTTGAATAATGCATAGCTAAAAATATACCTGATACTATTTGAATAACTAAACATAAACCTAATAATGATCCTACATTTCATCAATAGTTTATTGAACTAGGTTGAGGACTATCTATTAAATAACTATTTGCTAAAGCTAAATAAGGATTTGATTTTCTTATTGTCATTTTTTTATTTTTTTTTATTTTTCTTTTACATAAAAAAAAGGTATTTATATTATTGATCTTACCTATATATTTTATTATATTAATGCGTATCCATTGGGCATTATTAACAGATATAAAATAATCATAAAATGGTAAATTAATCATAAATAAAAATTGATAATTAATAAATAAATAAATTATACCTAATAAAATAATGCCCCTCCGAAGGAGGGGTATCCCCATTAAGTAAGCTCGGAGCTTTGTTGCAATTTATTAAATAAAAATAAACTATAAGTATCTAATAAATCTATAAAAATGCGAGGAGGGGAATTAAATATTTATCCAATAACATTTTTACTTATATCAAAATTTAAATATCGATATACTGCTGTATACCACAATGTACGGGGCATTATTATTTATTAATCATTATCATAAAATTATTTTTACTTATATTTAGATTAAATAACACAAAAAGTATGTTTGTCTTATAATTATACCTGAAATACATTTATTTACCATATGATAATAAATAATATAGTATTATAAAATTTACATTAATTTTACATTTAAGTATTTGAACTAAATCATTAAATGTTATAAGTTATGAAATAACATTAAAAGTTAGCCCTCAGCATCCCTGCCAGGCTATATAGATCCTAATAATTTTTATATAAGAATAAATTATAATGATATTCCTTATTTAATTCTTATTAATGCTATTATCTATATCCTTTTATTTTATAATAACTATGTATTCTATATAACCTACGTAATTTTATTCTATCTATATATTTCATTAATTAATTTTATTTAAGAAACTTTATCTTTCCATACACTCTTCTTATATATATAATATAGAGTATAATAAGTATATCCAATATATAAGAAATAAATACAATAAATCAATATCATATATTTGATATAGTATAATTAAAATACGTATATAGATAATAAAATCTATAATAAAATATAAAGAACATATGTAATAAAATAATATTTTTATAAAATTAAAAAATAAATAAATAAAAATCATATATAAAATATTTAATATAAAAATATATAAATTGAATTACAGGTATGAATATCTCTATATATATAAATATAATAAATAAGAATATAAAATTAATAAAGGGAATAATTCATGATATATAATATCTATGATAAAATAAACACATACATAAATGATATATATAATATAATAATAGTAAAGTATATTGGATGATATTAAAGTTAGATTAAATAGGTAAAAAAAAAGTAAAAATATAGTAATAATAAAATAAGATATAAGATGATGTATAAAATAATAAGTAATATATAGGTTATAAAAATAAAAAAGATATGATATATAAATAAAGTTTAGGAGATGTTATTTTCATCATTTTTAACCTTATTAGTATTTTCTACTTTTACAAGTCCTACAGTAAATAAAACGGATAGTGACAATATAATATCTAAAAGTTCTAAAATTGTAGATTCAATTTTATTAAATAGATTAGGAATATTAGTATTAAGTTTTGTATTAATATTATTTATAAATTCAATAAGTATAATAACATTAATACCAGGATTTACAATATTAAATAGTTGATTTAATGTAACATCTTATAATTTACCATTAATAATATTATTATTATTATTAATAATAGGTTTATTAATAAATAATACAAATTTTTCATTAAAAAATAATGAATGAAGATTATTATCTCCTTATTTAATTTTATTAATAATAGGAAATAGTATTGGTTTATTATTATTTCCATTAGTAAATGATTTATTAGCTTTATATATAATAATAGAATTACAAAGTTATTCATTATATTTATTAACAGGTTTACATAATAGATCATATAATGCATCAAGAGCTTCATTATTATATTTCTTAATGGGAGGAGTTGCATCCGCTATTATTTTATTAGCTACTTACTTTATTTACTCTTTAACCGGTTCAACTAATTTATCAGATATATCAATATTTTATTCATTATCATCTAATAATAATCTTTATACATATTTTGATATATTATTAATAGCTTTATTATTTAAAATGGGATTAGCACCTTTACATCGTTGAAGTATTGCAGTTTATAACTATGCTCCAACTTATATAACAGCTTATATAAGTATAGTTGCTAAAATATCTATATCATCATGAATATTTACAAATGCTATATTTTTTAATTATAATTTATTTATTATATTTTTTTATTTATCATTATTTATAGGATCATATAAACCATTATATCAAATTAATATTAAAACTATATTAGCATATAGTGGTTTATTAAATTTTGGATATATAATATTATCAATTATAACTTTTGATATATCATTTTATATATATATAATACAATATACATTAACACATTTAATATTATTTTTAAGTATATTAGCAGCAAGTCAATATATAAGTAAACCTATATCAATATGATCACCATTAATATATATACATCAATTAAAGTTACCTAATTTAACATTAGCAATATGTATGATATTAGCCTTATTTTCATTAATAGGTATACCCCCATTACCTGGATTTTATGCTAAATTATATATTTTAATAAGTGCTTTAGAAGATAATTATATATTTGAAAGTTTAATATTAATAATATCTAGTGTTATAGCTACATATTATTATGCAAATATAATAAAAGTATTAATAACTAGTAGAACAATAAAAGATAATATATCACAAAGTAATTTTTATATTAATTTATCATTAGCTTATGTTATTGCTACAGCAACTATATTATTAATTAGTTTCTTTATATTTTTACCATTTATTTCGGAAGGTTTATATTTAATTACTATTTAATATGTTTACATTTTTTTTATATTTAGCTCCTATTGTAGCTTGTATTTTAATTATTATTAATTATTTAATTTCTACATCTAATTCTTATATCGAAAAAGATGGTCCTTTTGAATGTGGATTTACTTCATATCAACAATCTAGATCTGCATTTAGTGTCGCTTTCATTTTAGTTGCTATTTTATTCTTACCTTTTGATTTAGAAATCTCTTCCATATTACCTTACGTTGTTAGTGCTTATACTAACGGTATTTATGGTTTAACTATCTTAATCTTCTTCTTATTTACTTTAGTTATTGCTTTCGTTTTTGAAATTAATTTAGGTGCTTTAAACTTAGAAAGACGTTACATTAATAAAATTAAAGAACTAAAAACTATTTTATTTTAACTTCTTTCCCTTTTCTTTTTTATATATTCATTTATTTTATCTCTTATTTTTATTTTCATTCATATTTATCTTTTATCTTTAATTACATTTCACAATATTACTTTTACACCTATCTATTCTATTTATTTTATATTTATATTTATCTATTTATATATATACTATATATCTAATTACTTACTTTAGCTTATTTTAACATTCATTTTTACATATATCTCATAATTTTTTTTTTATACAATATCTATCATATAATTATATAACCTAGAACAAATAAAAGTTTTTTTATTTTATATAAATATCACATATGCCCGCCGAAGGCGGGATATAATTTCTATTTTTAAGATTTATATCTCCTTATACTTTATAAATATCCATTTTTTATCTTATATTATATATATAATTATATATATCTCGCCTATCACCGGAATAATCAGTACTATGGATATTTATATAATATGATATATTATAATATAGGATATTATATTAATTTAATAAATATAATGGAATAATATGTATATGTTCTAAAAATAGAAAATAATAATATAATGCCCCCCGCAATGCGGGGGGATACCACATTTTTTTAGTATTAATATACTTAATAACATATCCCCGCCGAAGGCGGGATATCATTTATATTTTTTATATCTTAAATATTAGCTTATATAAGAATTAGATATTAATTGTAATATAAAATATTTATATCTTATGTATTTTTATTATTATAAAGATAATCTATTTTATAATTAAAGAGAGTATATTTGATTATAAATTTTATACAAAATGATATCTATTTACAATATTATAAATTTTATTATTAATTTTATAGAAGTAAATTTGTTTTTATCTATCGTCGATAATTAAAAAGGGGATTTATCATTATAAAAATTATCAAATTATAATATATGTAATTTTTTATCTTATATATTTTTTATTTTATATATTTATTTATTTTATATTTATATCTATTCTATATTTTATTTATTATTATAAATTTTAAATATATTTAAAGGATAATAATTAAAAAAGGATAAAAAAAAATAAAAAATGATACCTTTTTTCAAATTTTGGTATAGGAGAGGGGAGAGTAAAAGGTAACCCCCCCCGGAGGGGGGGGTATCTCTAATATTTCTCTATAAAAATTTAATGGGGGGGGGGATAAGCCATACCCAACATATAATTAAATTATAAATTTAACCTTATTTTCTACTAGTATTTATACTTAAATTTATAAAATTAATCCCGAAGGGAATAACTAGTATAATTATCAAATTTAAGATACCTTATTTTTACTAAGGCCGTAGGCCGAAATAATTTATTTATTATTTATTAACTTAACTTTATAAATAACTATATTTTTAATTTGAATCTTATACATACATTTTTTTATTAATTTCAACCCCCCTTTGGGGGATTAAGTAATTTAAATTTCTATAAAAAATATAGATATATATATAAATATAGATATAGAAAATAATAAGATGTAAATAATAATGTATAATAATAAATATAAAAATTATAAATAAAGAAATAAATAACCCCCCCCGATATAGTTTTAGATAATTATAAAAAATTCCCCCCCCAATGGGGGGGGATATATTAAACTAGATTGTAATTATACCTAAATTTTAAATAAATAAAATTTTATATTAGCTAATATTTACTATACATAAATAAGAAAATTAAACCAAAGACGACATAATGATAAGTATATTTATCGGGAGAATATTTATAGGGGACCCCCTATCAATATCCTCCCATGAGTAGATTTTTTTACCTACCTAATAATATTTAATATTTTAATATAATATCATATTTATTATCAATATCATATTATACATTGTATATTATTATTAATATGATAATATAATTTATATGAATAAAATAGAGATATAAAATATATAAAAATTATAAATATGAAATAAAGAAATAAATAACCCCCCCCGATATAGTAATAGATAATTATAAAAAATTCCCCCCCCAATGGGGGGGGATATATTAAACTAGATTGTAATTATACCTAAATTTAAGAAAAATAAAATTTTATATTAGCTAATATAGACCATAATAAAATAAATAACATATGTTTATAAAAATATGATAACATAAATACCGACCTTTTAGATGTATAAAAATAGGATAAATGAAAATATAGATAAAATATATAATGATAAAAATGATATAGATATAAATGAAATAAATGATATAAATATAATAATATAGATATATATTATAAATATATATAAGTAAAATAAAAATGTAGATAAGTATAGGTAAAAATAAATCAAATAAGATATATGAATAAAAGAAAGGATATAAAATAGTAAAAATATGAAATAAATAAGA